GACTGCTTTACTGCTCTTCATGCCGGGTTAAGAGCTAGGAAGGGTGCTCCTTCTCTAAAGGAAAGAGATCTAAAAGGCAAGCGGGTTAAGATAGAAAAGGCAATCATGAAATCATGCTTTCAGTTTCAGAGGCGAGGAAGATGAACTTTGAAAAGGGAGAGGGGCCAAGATCAATCATTTAGTTTTTTCAACTTTATCATCGTACAATTAAACTTTGTTGAATTTCATCGTACTTCAACTTGAAACTTTCTTTTCTCTATTATCTATTTAGCAGCTTAAGTACATACGTGCTTACTCGCTAACCTTATTCCTCACATTGATCTACTTTCATGTGTTAAGCATCAAAGTCTGACTCACATCCACCCTTTGAAAGAAGCATCTTATAGCGATCAGGTTACCGGCTCTACGAGCCCCTGGGCCCACGCCTTCTCGATGCTACTTTCAAAGAACAGATGCAGGATCAGAAAGAAATTGAACTGGCTTTCCGAAACGGACAGATAGGATCGTAGCCTCCGGGGACCAAGGCTGCGTAGCCTATGCGAAGCAAGCCTACCTAGCTCTATGAGCGCTTGGGCGGAGGTTTCTTGATCAACTAAACTATCCCATTCCAGATTCCAGTCTTCCTTCTCTTATTAGATTTATTTTTAGATATGAAATGTTTCAAAAAGAAGTACTCCGATTGGTTCTAACATATATTATATTTCTTTTTTTATTTTCGCAATTGAAAAGAAGAATCTTCTTTGCTTTGGCTTTTTCAAAGACTGAATTGGATTGCCTTGAGTTGGTAGGGAGAGGGGCGTAGAGCGAGCCTAATCAGTAAGCGGGAGAGGAAGTGAATGACTCTTCTTCTTTTAGGCTGGCATGGTATTAGAATGCACGATAGAAGTGCGGACTAAAAGCTGTTTAGCGGGATAAACCTGTGGGATAAGAAGGCATACCCTCTTTCTGATTCTGACTGTCTTGCGAACCTTGCTTTAAAGCTTTCACGTGGGCAATTGAGAATGTCAATAGGCATTCGGCTTGAAGCCTTCTCTTCTCGCGCATTCCCGACTAATGGCAACCTTCACTAGTTCGGTATTATAGCTTTTTTTGAACCAACTTCACTTTCAACCCTCATCAAATCCAGATACCAATCCAATGAGTTCGATGATCTTTCCTAGAGCTAGAGCAGAGTTAGGAAGGGATTGATGAATGGGATTGGTCTGACCTCTCGCTCGGATGTAAGACTCCCGCCGCCGACAGATGTCCCATGCCACGTTTCGTGAACAGCTATGCCCGAGAATGAATGAATTCTGATATAGCGCCGAATAAGCCACTGCTCTATTCCCGACTCGAAATCATCTATAAAGGACTTTACCCTTGATCCTAACCCTCGAAAATAGGGGCCCTACACCATACATCCTGCTGCCTTGGGACGACGCACAGTACTCCATGTCAGAATATGTCGAATTTGGAAGCCACACACAATTCCCCAGCGCAGCCTCTTCAGGGCATGATACACGTGGAAGCCCTAGCATTATGACAGCTGGAAATCGATCTACGTATCCCTCCCTGGACCATAGACCTGTGCGTCATGTGGTACCCACTCTTTCCCATCATGTTCCCCAATTGGGCTACGAACAAGGATTTGACTGGACAGCGTATCAAACTCCCTCGGGCCAGTTAGAAGATGTGGAAGACTTCTGCGCGCTCCTTCCCTTGCGTGCTTTTCACGCATGAATAGGCAGCGCTCTTTTTCCCGACGTAAGCCCAGGCTTGCTATCATCCAGTTGTGGCTTTTTCCCCTCTTAATTCTCAGGAGAGTGCTATAGCTTGTTCGCTAAATTCCTTCCCGATACCCCTTCATCACGTCTTGGGCAACCAAAACCCTAGCCTTGGAAAAAACATTCTCTCACTTCCCCGGACGAATTTATTTAATATCTTTTCAGGTTCAGTGAGGACAGTCCTCCTAGCAGCGGTTCCTTTTCATATCCCGCTTTGAAGCAACTACACTCGCTCGTTAGCCTGTCTGGCTCTCGACCTGCTTCAGTCTCTAAAAAACTCTGGCAGCTGGGACTATTGCATTCGCTATACTTCGTTCTGCTACCTTCCGATGTTGCTTACTACCAAACCGACAGCTAACCTTGCTTTTCTACCTTATCAGTAACAGCTATATTCGGAGACTTTACCTGAAGAAAACGGAGACCTAGAACTACTAGGATTCCTAGCTTCCAGCTTTCTAAAAGCTATTTTAGTTAGCCTAAAGTTGTATTTTTGAAAAAACCTTGGCAGGATCATAGCTATCCTCCCTCCTATCTTCTTGACTCCTTCTCATAAGGGCGGGCAGGGTCTCAAAGAGTGCTTCTAAGCTCCGGAGATTCTTCCGGGAAGCTAGGTCAAGGCTATCTGGCAGAAAAGGATTCTAATGGCACAAAGTCGTTCTTCTCCCGTTTCCCCGATCTCCGCTGGCTGCTCGCAGGAATTTTTGAGCTTGATCCTTTCTCTTTCTCGATAGTCCCCTGGAAATAGAAATGGGCTAGAGCTCCCAGTCGTTTCTAAGGAATTTCTACCTTTTGGATCGAACTAGGAATCATACATTCGCTGAATGACTCGACAACCAGGTATTTCACTTACCTGCACATAAGCTTCCTATATTCTCTAGAACATCCCATCTCGTTTCATAGCGCCTGCTTCCCGAAAAGATAGACTTCCTATCAAATCTTTCACAGTCCCCAGAGAGATCCATCCGATGGTCTTTCACTCTCTCGCTTCGTCTTCCCAGCTATCCTTTACATGCAGGTAAGATCAGATCGAATGCTCATTCTGGCTTCTCATCTAGCTTCTCTCCCACTACTCCACCCTATTTCTTATTATTTCATTATTTTAGTATTTTAGATTGAACGGACAGCTTATGCTTCTAATAGATTCCTAGCTAGCTAAGATGCATCTACGAGAAGCTATTAATATTTTAATATTACATTATATGAAAAAATAGATCAAGTAGCGAGTAAACAAGATCGAATTATAGCTTGTTAAAGCTATAGGAAGAAGTGGGATCTCTCTAATATAGGCAAGCTAATAAGGACTAGCACGTTACCAATCAGGTAACAAGGTCTGTCTCTACTTTTTTCTTCGACCTGGAAGCGAGTAGAATGTTTCGATTTTTATTTGAGACTAAACACAGGGTCTGACCTAGACTCATATAGCCCGAGTACTTAGGCATAGTACCTTAACTCTTAAGATGCATGGCGTTGGTAGAACCCTCAACACCCTACCTTCACTTCATGTCTTCTAAAAGCTGTTATGGAAAGAGATCAATCAGATGACAAGGCCTACCGTGTCTCCAAGAAGATTGAAGTTCTCACTCAAGCTCAAGATTCTCAGTCTAGTCTTATACCACCTAAGCGGTTCAATGGAATGGGAATGAAAGGGGATCTTCTTCTTATGGAGATCTGGTAGTACAGTAGATGTCCTTCCATGGCTTGCGTACGGAAATAAAGGATGAAAAAACCCTTTTATGATTCACTCTGTTCTCTCGAATGAAAACAAGTCTGAAGGGTTTCCCCTGATTCAGAAGAAGACAATTCTGATTCAAAGAGTCTTTGGCAAAGGAGTTTTTTCCCTCTGCTCCTCCTTTGGTTATATACCAAATCACCTACCTGTATCAGTGGATTCTCCTGATTCTTAGAAAGTGAGGCCTCGTACAGATTGCTTTCATAAAGCATTAATGTCCTTCTTTTCAAAATTCTCCTTCTTCCTTCCTTATTTGAGGATTCAGACGAGAACATTGAACAAATGATTCTAGGGTTTGAGGTTGAACCCTGCCTCTATCCAGGGAGAAAAAGCACTGCTTGTCACATGACTTCTACTCTTTTCTAGGAACAACAACAAGAGAAGCTGGTCAGAAGCGGATTTCTTTGTTTTCATCACATGACTTCGACTGAACTCGAAGTCCTTTCCTCTCAATCAATTGTTGGAAATGAACGAAGGCTATCAATTGATGTTTGTTCACAGTTCTGTTCTACCCCAAGAGGGGGATTTGACAAAACCGCTTTTGATCTCATTCACCGTTTGGAAAAGCAATAGCCAAAACCGATGGATTGAAGAAAGCAGCCCCTCTTGAATCTGAGCTTGAATCGGATTCCAAAGAATGCACGCATCCACGCTCGATCTACTTTTGATGTCAATCCCCGTTTCGAAATCAGCTTGAGGACAAAATATTACATATTACCTCCCTCCAGATCGTGATGAGAGGAAGCCAACCAAGTGCCCTCATTTCAAAGATTTAGGATTTGCCCGTTGTTGTCGATGTCACCAAAACGGCTATTGTATATATTTATATAACAAGAGCACTCGAATGAACCGAAAAAGCTTCTGTTCACAGCGTTTTCTTCGTTGCTTGTCGTCATCTTAATTCATGCTCGATGGGGTCTCAGTGTAGAGAGGATCGACTGTCTGCTGACCTGAACTCTCTCTAGTGCTCATGAAGTAGCTCGCTTGTTAGTAGTCTCGATCTCAAAGGTTCTCTACTGAGACGGGCGCTGGGGGTGAAGGCAAGGTGCTACGGATTGTTCATGAGGAGCGGGTGAAGGGAACTGACAGTCGACTGGACTGAGCGTTCGATTGGGTGAGAGAAGCAAACTAGATGAATGCAAGTTCAGTCAATAGTCCCCGGTATTAGGCTCGGGCCCAGGTTCTCTATTCTATATATGAGACGGGTAGGATTCCGTTCCGTAGTCGAACTCGAGGTGAGACTGATCTCGTAGTCAGCTAGTGCGCTTATCAAAGTAAATCTGTCGTGCTTGAGGTTCAGGTACGGGGAGGAATATTCTATTTGTTCAAAAGATTTCCCTTCATAAACTTGGATATGAGACCACAAAATGGAATGTTTTTCTTTCTATTTCATCACTGACAACTGGAACAAAAGAATAAGAGCTGGTTTAGGGGCTAACTGCTATAACTATGACGGAACCACTAGAGTAATTAGTTTGATTGGCCAACTGCACCTAAGATGACTGAGAACAAGGCAGGGGAACTACCCGATCAAAGAGTCTTCCTTCTGCGCCTGGGCCTTCCCTTAAGATGAGAACAAGACGGGTGAGCTTCACCTGAAATCATTTCCTGCGCCCGGTTCACTCCCTAGGATTGAGGTTGATTGGCTTGTTCAAGGCAAGGTACCAAATGAGAAGGAGCACTTCCACTGCAAGGACTCTTCACACAAGACGGTCGGGCTGACCCAAGGGATCAATCAACTGGGACTTCTCCCTCTCGCTCTCTTCTCATTCCACTTTGAAATAGGAACAACAACAAGAAGATGGCGCACGCGGGTGCTAGTATAAATGCTGCACCTCTCCTCCGACGAAGCTGCCTTTGTTTTTGATGCCGAAGCTGTCTATGTTGTTTCTTTGGTGACCTTTCCCCGTTCCACAGTGGGCTAGCCTCAATAGAGATTCTCTTGCCACTTTCTGTAGTGAGAAAAGCTCTTTGATAGGCTTTCACGCCAATTCAGTCCTCGTAATCAACGACTTCGATAAAAGGGTCGAAACCTGGCCTAGGAGCAAAAAACCTAAACACAGAAGAAGCGCCTTCAAGCTTAGCCCGCTCACTCCTACCCCTTCAGTCCTAGCAGTCTGTCCTTGCTTGGCTTGCCTGCCTGGGAATTCCAGTTGATTAGAGTTCCCACTGGCTGGACGGTGAAATCTTTAGTTGGTTTCCGACAGCAACCCTTCTTTATCTATAGTCCCGTTCTTCGGTTGATTTACTTGATTGGCTAGTCTCACACAAGTCGATCAAGAAAGATGTTGAAGATGTCACCATCAGTCGATCCGATCAACTAGTAATCGTAATAGAAACAAATGAACTGAGATCGCTCCATCTAGCAGACTCAAGCGGAAACATTAGGGCAAAAAGCCAATGATTCGGTTTCGCAAAGATCTTTCTATCCGAAAAATTCACCAGCGGTCCAGATCTAATGAGCGGAGGGAAGTCTTAATTTAATTCAAAGGCACCTGCGCCATAACTTCTTCAGAAAGGGAGGAGTTGAAGCTATACATATCAAAAATTCCTCGTTAGGAATAAGAACTTAACTGCATATTTTCATAAGATAAGAGGAAGAAGGTGAGGCCACCAGCTTTGGTAGGAGAGAAAAGTCGAAATGAAATTGCTCGCGGCTAGATATGAATTGAGACGAAAGCTTGACAAGCCCATTCATTTTCATTTAAGAAGGAAAGCGAGAAGTTAGTCGAGCACAACCTTCCAATTAAGCAAGGGGAAAGCCCTTCAAGCAGCCACCAAGAAGAATGGAACCATTGGTCTAAGGATCTTCACTATTGGGCTTTTATCTTATGAGATCCGGGGTTGGGTAATTCCCCGATCCAGTCCTTTCTTGAGTACTTAAGTTTAGTTTAACAATCCAGATGCGGGGGAACCATTATTCAAGAAATCCTGCCTTTGATAGTTATACTAGTTCCATCCTTGTGCTGGGCGGAGGCAAGGCGGATAGAAAGAAAAGAAAGAGTAGACCTTACCCTTTAGCTAGCCCCTAGGCGAAGGAAAGAAAGAGGGGTAGCTGGCCCTATCCAATTTCCTTCTGGGGGTTCCATCTCTTGAATAAAAGTAGAATCCTACCCTACAGCAGGAAGTCTTCAAAGAATAAATCAAATAAGAAAAATAAGAAAGGAATACCAGGATTCTCCAGTCTTCCTCAGAGATAGATCGGAGAAAGAGGAGATCTAATGAGAAGAAATACCCGGGGTAAAGAAAGTTTCGTATAACAGAACCATTAGCGATTGTCGCTCTTGTCTTATCTGCTGCTGTCTCTGACTGACGAAGAAGGAGTCCCACTACACGAAAAGAAAGAAGGTAGGATCCCGGGTTAAATGGTTGATGGTTGAATGAATGTGACCAAGCCAAGAATGGCTTTTGTTGACAGAGAGATTGTCTAAGACAAGAAGAAGGAGCAGTTCTCTTTCTCTTTGAACGAATCCTCTTAGAGAAGCCTGTGACCGAATCCCCTGCTTTCGCCTTTGAAGGAGTAGGCGACCTTGGAGTCAGGGTATTAGCCTTTTCTTCAACCATGTCTTGAAAGATAGCCAGTTCATGCTAGAACTCTAGTTACCGTTTCAGGACTGGGCTAAGAGAGACTGGAGTAGTTAAGAAGCAAGGAAAGGAAGAAGGAATGAAGACCCAACAATCGTAGACTTTAAAGCGAGTGAATGGCTTTCCGATAATACAGAGCATACATAGTTCTGTCGTCCGGGTAACAGCTTAACTGGTCTGCCCGGGCGTTGCTGTCAAGAGAATGAGTTTTCCAATAGATAGACTAGAAATGGTATGCTGGAGAGAAGAATCGGAATACGAGTTGTTCCCGAGTTAAAGTAACTGCTCTTTCCTGCCTTTCATCGATAGGTAGCTTCATCGCTATACCCCTATATTACAGATGTTGATGTTGTGTCACTTCCCCGCAAGACTTCCAATGTGTCGATTCTCGGAGATGCATGCCGATGTGTTGATTCTCGGAGAATGAACTTCTTCAGAGGAGATCTGGTATGTCATCTTGCTTAGTTAGGTTGGTCGAGAAATCCGGTGTTGAGAAAGAAATCCCAGGCTATTGATTACTTTCTCTCCCCTACATTCTCTCCTTTATGGCTCAACTTCCGGTGGTTCTATCCTATCGGTTAAGTAAGAAGTTCTCCCCCCTTCCTGGTTTCCGCTCTGCTGTGAAAGTCAGCGTCTTGCTTTCAACTTGTCTTTCTTAACCGCTCTTCCAGTCAGAATAGTTGCTAACAAGCGAGCCGAGCACTCCAAACAAGCTAATTGAATAAAGTGCCCAATACAAAAGCACTAGCTTCACTAAAAGAAACCCTGATTTTTTGAAAGGGCGCAGTCCACTTTGATCTTATTCATGAAAGTCTCTTCCGAGGAAAAGCACTTTCGCTCTGCTCTCTGGGCTTAAGGACAGGGACCGACTCAAAGAAAAGCTTGGATAAGTAAAGGTGAGAGTCTTCTTATTTCAACTTTAGTCGATCAACTCTTGAGAAAAGAGCGCCCCTTTGGTACTTCAGTAGGGCGATCTCTTATTCGTCTGTCTCCCCTGACGCTGTCGACTTATCTTTCTGTCTCTCGTACTAGAGTGCTATCTTCTTATCTCTTAGTTCTGGATGCCCCTCCCTTTCCAAGTGAAGCATGACCTCACATCTTCGACTCCTCTCAACTGAAGCAGGAAATATTCCTAGGATCCCAATGGGCATTGTGTCATCTTGACCGCCACAGAGTACTTCACTAAGTGGTAGAAGCGATTATTAGCGAGATTGAGGGGAACGACCCCGAATCGTCTGTTGAGAGGTTGACGAGAATAGGGGCGTAACGGCTCTTATTTAGGCAATTCTCCAAGCCGTAATTCAGGCGGGAAAGCGGGCTTAGAGCTTGTTGATACGAACTCATCTCATTCACATATGCATGCTATCATAGTACAAAAGATTCCATCCAGCCAGCTAAAAGCATACAATACATGTACTAAGTAATGGTATCTTATCCAATCTGTTAACTATGTATGTAGGATAGGGAGGAGCGTCATCAGTGATTTGACAACATACATAAGCGCTAAGAGCAAGAAGGAATTCTAAGAAATCGAATATTCTTTCTAATGCCATAGGATGATGCGATTGATTAGCCAGCCTTTCTTTCACCTTTTTTTGACTATAGAAAAATTTTTGATGAAACTCTACTAAGAACTTTCATGTAAAGCAAAAATGGAAGCCCCTGTAGCTGTAGTGTACAAAAGAAACTTGGTGGCGCCCCCTATGGTCTTTCTTGCTGAGTCAAGCTCTCCATTTTTTTATATATAAATCAAAATTCCCACGCATTTCGGATGTCGGTTATTGGATTTGGTCTTCCTCGTCTGACTGACCAATCACACATACTACCATTACAATATCTTACTCGATTAATCTCGGTGTTCTCATTCCACGCTATGTCAAAAAAGGTCAATCTCAGTATACGGAAATGATATCCCCTAATGGTATGACCCAAAAAGAGGATTTAACCGGTCTTAAAACGAAGAATTTGAGGCATCGATCTGGAGTGGGTCTTTGATTGCTATTACACGGATGACAGGAGAGGGGCCAAGCACAAGCACGGGCTCTTCCCTTCTATCCATACCACAACGAGAAGGGAGGGTGAAGACTGATGATCGAAACATCTCCTTCAGTGCCTGGTCAACCATTAAAGAAGAGGAGCGGACCTACGTCTAGAAGAGAATCCCGGCTAAGCCGATGGGAAAGGTATAGTTACGTGTGAGAACTTTTATACTACAGAAATCACATGCATTAACATACCAACTTGGATCGTTACCGGAATGTCTGTCATCAATTGAACTCTTAACTGACACCAATCTGTGCTCTCGCCTAGCTCTGAACGAGGAGAAGCGGGCAACCCACGTATGAAAGATCGGAATTCGCCTGGCCGAACATCCAATACATTTCGAGATCACAGTACTGTAGGCTACGAAGCCAATCTCTCTAAATGAGGTCTCAGGTCGGGGGCACGGAAAGGCTGAAAATAGCGATACCAAAGCTTTTTGAAAGAGAAGAATGCGCCACGCCATAGGTTTCTTCCCGCTTCGCTTTGGTTGGGAAGGGGCATTGAAAGAACACAGACATAGTAGAAATGCTCCTAGACTAGAGAAGGTTCCCTCGTCAGTCTGATCCTCTCAACTCATACCAAGGCTATAGACTGTGAGGTGGAGAAGTAAAGAAGTAAGTAGGCAGCGACCTTTGAATCCGATCAAGATCCCATCGTTTGTCGACAATAACATCACTAAGAAGAAAGCGCATAAACTCATTTCTTCGCAAATGGCACCATAGCCAACGCAACGCTCTATACTATCTAAAAGAATTCTTTCTTTATGGCCGGTGGGGGCCTTCTGCATGAAAGCGAAAGGAAGCGACCGACCAAGAAGAAATAAGAAATGCAAAAAGAGAAAGGGAATGGTTAGTGAATCCGAACATGAGTGGGATCGAGGAAGATAGGGCGTCTGGCTTCGAGGTTATGCAGCTAGAATTGGAGTTGCTACAAACTTGACTGCTGAACTCTGGGCTTGGGCTGTCCGTACTGGTCTCCGGATTGCCTTGGCTCGAGGCTTCGAAAAGATTTGGATTGAATCAGACTCTCAAGTCTTGGTTCACACTTTGTTGAATCCTTACATTTATCATCCTCAGGGAGCCCTGATCAAAGGGGATGAGCTAAAGGGTCTTGAACTGACCTCTTTGGCTGGGGCGGACCTGGAAAGTATGAAGGAGGTCTGAAAGAGAGAGGTGAACCGGGATCAGCTTCCACGACACCGTCAGAGGGTTCACCCATCAATATCACACAGTCTTCGAAAGGATAAGTCGACCACTGCTCGCTAGACACTTATGAAGCCCTTGCTGAATGCAATCAACGAATAAGGGTTGACGAAGTGGGAATTCCGGGGAGAAACGATTGAAGAGAGATTGGGTTTTTGTTCATGAAATATGGACGTTTTTCCCGTAAATTTTATATAAAAAGGCAGAAAAAGTGCTTCAAATGATTGCTTGGGAATTCCCAAGCATGGGTCTTTGCTCGATCCTGCAGTTTCAGCTTCGACACCAGTGGCTACTTAATTAAGCCTTCGCTCCTCCCCCCTTTGGCTTTCGCTCCTGTTCAAGGGAAGGCTTTGATTCGGGACTCTAATGGCAGTTAGGTTAGTGGCTTGGAAGATCCTAGTTTGGTAGACTCTCTTTTAGTTTGGGACGATCTTTCCGGTTTAGGAATGAACTATGGAATTCAGTCACTCAGGTAAGAACTTAAGGCATTGAAAGACGTGAACCGGGGAAGAAAGATAGGGCATTAGCAGCTGAAACGAGAGATCCGATGTTCGAGAATCAACTGTTTTGTTTGCAAGACGCTTTGGGAACAATAATGGTTTAGGTAAAAACCCAGGTCAGCATCGATGCTAGAGTAACTGACCTGGTGCACCTCTCTCAGTGCTGGGCAAGGGGCTTGACTTTCCGCTCGTCTTTCCTTAATGCTCGCTTTGCGCCGCTCGGTGTGCTCAGATGGTTCTGCTTTATGCTCGGCTAAGGGATCCGCGCCGCTAACTCGATGGTCAAGCGCGAGCTGCTCTGTTGTCCGGACCGGTGTAACCTGCGTGCTGCTAGAAAAACTCTAAGTAGGGGCCAGACGGATTGCTGCGAAGCTGCTTACCTAAGGAAATGTTGAAAGACACCAATCACCAGTCCCTACATAAAACAATTCCTTGCTTTCAAGACCGCAAACAACTTCATCACGGAAAGGCAATGCCTCTCGCTTTCGAAGAATGGACCACTTGGCCGGATTGTAATGCTTTCAAGAACTCAAGTAAAAGCACATGGCCCTTCTCCGACAAATGGAAGGACACAGACGACCAAGGGACATACGGAGAGACCTACGATTGAAATTTAGTTTAGCTAGGAAAACCTCCCCGGAGGAAGGAATGGAATACATCGAAGACTTCGAACTGCTTACGAAATGGAAAAAGGGCTAGACGGCTTACGGGATATAGGGTTTTGAGGAGGAAAATGACTGACTTGAAGACAGAAAAAAAGTCCTCTCATTTTCTGCTTTTCTTCTTACGCTTGTTCGAAAGTCCCTCTTTTCATCTCCAGTTCTGCATTCCAAGGTTCAAAATAAAAGAAAAAGTTAGGAAAGAGATTCCATTTGACTTCCCTAGATCTAGATAGAATAAATTCGAATGAGATTTGATCGCGATTTACCCTTCTTATCGAAGAGAATTGCGTATTAGTCAAGAGAGACTTGAATCGCAAACTGAATGATCGGGCATAGGTAGACTAGCAGACATCCAAAGGGATTACCGAGTCGAATGAGATATACCGATTGGAATCCTTAAGAAATGCTTACGGAGTGGAAAGCGCAGATGGCTTAGACCACTGGAAGGCTTACAACGATGGATATTAGGAAGAGAATAGAAGACTGGCTGGAAGGAATCTCCATTAGATAGGTGAATGAGCAGACACACAGCCTTTTCACTCCCAAAAAAAGGAAGAACGAAAAAGAATTCCCTTGATCCGGGAAAGCTCTTAACCAGCAAGCAAAAATAAGTGAACCGGACTCATATGATAGGGCACCTAGACCTCAAAACAAGAGGAGAAAGAAAGAACTGAAGGGCTGGCTAGTGAGGTGAGGGCAAGTACAAGGGCCTCCCCTTGAATGCAGTCTGATTCCCCTGCCGATGAACCTGCCAACGAACGATATGGCATCAAGGAGGAAAACTCAAACTATGTATGAATGAACGGCAGCTGAACGCCACGCTGCGAGAAGAGCCTTTAGGCGAGGAGGGGCTTAGTCTACTTCCGCATCTACACAATTCTCAGATCTTTCTTTTTCACTGACGGACGATGCGGTCGGACCCTATCAGTAACCACTGTGGATAGCCTCGAATGGACTGCCTGGATCAACCCGAGGTTGGTTTGATTCCTCTCTTCCCATCTCTAATGTTAGACCTCAGATTCTATTAGTCATAGTAGTCCCAGAGTCTTTCAACTAAGCTCTGAGACCCTCCTTTTGCATTCCTTCCTTTTGAAAAGGACTGGTACTAGCTATAGGGAAGAGCATTGGCTAGGGAAATCGCCCCGATGCGCGTAATAGAGAATACGCTTGCTTGGCTTACTGGAATCCGCGTTGGGGATTGCCTACCTGTCTAGTTAGCTTGAATGAAAGCGTAAGGCAAGCCCAACCATAGGCTAGTAGTAAGGCATTGGGGATCATAGACCACTAAGGAGAGAGGCCAGTCTTCCTACTATATATAAGTGTAAGTTCTCTGGAAGGAAATGGGCGATCCTGCTTTCTAGCCCCTCCAATTACAGCGCTTTACTCTGCTCTGATTAAGTCATTGAAATGTCTTTACCAGGTTAATATGTTCAAGAGTCCCTTCCTTTGCTTCGGGAAGGTGCCACCCGTTCCTATTCTTTGAATCTTTTAATGAGATGCCCTACCTTCGACCCTAGGACTAGCGGAACTAATTCCTGTGAAAGATGCTATGAGAAAACCCCTTTTTCTATCTAGGAGCTTGTCCGGAGTCAGGCAAGAAGACAAGGAGGAACCAGATGCTTTTCTCCGTCTTTGTATTTGTCGAGTAGTTATAAACTCTGCCTCTGCTGCTGAACTAGATGCCTCAAAAGCCATAATCTCATTTCTCCCCATTTAGTCACTGTTCCTCAATGCTGTTTTAGTTCTCTTCAAGCCAGTGTTCAGTTCTTCTGCTTTACTAAGGGTAAGGCTTTATTTGGCTAGTGCCATTGTATTATTAGTTCATCTAGTAGGAGTTAATAGTTTTCTTACTTTTACATCAATGCCTGGCTCTATCTTTCCAGTAAGTTTTTTATTTTTGCCTCCTCAAATTTTATCTTCAAGTCAAGTATCCCCGATTGGGATGACTTAGGCTAGTAGGCGACATCCCTGGCAATGCAATAAGGTAAGATATTTAGGATCATTCTAACACTTTTTAGAATCCATTAGACGAGACAGGAAGTCTTTCCAATGATAAAGGAAAGCGTGAGTCTTTGCTCCTCCAGTAGTAATATATTTCCAGCGAATGAGAGTTCTGTGGGAGAAAGCTTTTTACACTAGGGATTTGAGTGCCTTCCCCTAAAAAATCTGCTTCCCTCGCAGCCAGTGCAGTTGGACTTTATAATAATTATCCTGCAGTTTATAAGTAAGCCCCTGCATCCATTTTTAGTTTACTTACAGCCTTTCCTTCTGGGGGGGCGGTAGGACAGCTAGGGATATTAAGTAAGTTTCACCAATCCATCTAGTGTGATTTCCTCTCTTGGGAGTTCCATGCCAGTTCTCTTCTCTGCGGTTTGAGTTGCAGAAGTTGTACTGTCAAGTTAAGCGGATTCTCTTTTTTAGTGTTATACCTAGCCGCCTATAAGGAGATAAGCTGAGGATTATAAGATCCGCCTTCCTGATTTCACCTCCTACCTCCTTCGCTTCGGGGCCTTCCACTTGCTTTCCCAAAATAAGAAGGACCTTTCGCCTGGTATACACTATTAGAGATTTGCCAGTTAGATGAGTGAACCTTTTCCGTAGGATAGACTTAACATTCCCTCAATTCATAGAAAGAGTTTATGCCGGAAGTGAGAAGTTCACGATTTAGTTTTCCGGAGAGATGGCAATTTGCATTTGTTACCTTACTTTGTGTTTTCTATTTCATACCGATGAGTGTTAGTTTTATATTCTTATCAAATTAGAAAAGAGCCACTTTGTCACACGTTTTCGATTCGTTTCAAACGGCACCAAATCCAGTTCAATCTAGCTATAACTCTGTGCTGGGGAATAGCTCTCCTCAAACAAGGTTCAACACCCAGCTAGATGCCTTATTGAGGCCCTAAACTTCATAACGGAGGACTCTTTACCCCCTGGGTCCCCTCTTCCGCCTTATCTCCACATTCATAGCTTGAACCAAAGGAGCAAAGTTGGAATAGCTACCGACCTCAAAGTTCAGTAAAAAAGCTTTTAAGCTGCTCATATCAGGTCTTATAACTAATATAAATAATGAAAAAATAAAAATTAATAGACTTTACGAGCTAATATAGAGGCAGTCTTTTGCTAAAAGAAGGATGTTTAATGCTTAGCTTACCTCGTTTAATAGAATTGATTACTTACTCGAAAAGAATTGGGGTAGTGTGCTTTCCTTTCTCTAACTTTTAATAAATGTGAATTACTGAAAAGTAAGAGGAAGGGTAGCAAGGCCTTAATCGGATGTAATTACTTCTTCGTATAGAAGTACTCGTCCTTTCTCGATTCAGTGATTAAGTCTTGCGATGCTCAGATGGCTAAAGACTGCTCAAGTACTTCAGACTTGACTTGTGACAGTTTATTCTGACCTTAACCTTACTCATAAAAAAGATGCTCACTTTAAGCCTATATGCTCGGTTGGTATGCGATATAGTCATGATACTGGCTCAAGGCCATGCACACTATCAGCTCGATCAAAGAAGGAAAGGCATCGAGGGCAGGGAGGCAATAGCGCCGTTGAAGACAGCATCCCGGCCCGTCTTAGTGATAGTTTACCTTGTTTTGTTGACAGAGTGGCTCCGAGTGACAACTAGACTTGTCAACTAGTAACGGAAAGAAGCTCTTAAACTAAAGGGGAAAGCTATTCTCCCTAAGTCGAATCGGTGGAATGCCCTGCTTCCGGCTAAGTATACAGAGTTGGGCCTACCGTTCGTTCAACCTCTGACTCGACCTCTTTTCCACCGTCTCGGCGGGTCAAGTCAGCATCAAAGAAAGCGGATTGAAAGAACTTATATTCTTATTACAGCTTGAAGCGAAGGAAAAAGCTTCTCATTTCAACTCAGACAGTGAGGGGGGCTCTCTTTCCTCTCTAACAAAGAAGGAAGTAGCTCCAGCTGTCTTTACAGAAGCTTAGCCTTCACACCTTTCGAACTCTCTCCCTTATCTCCTATTGTAAGGGGCTTCTCTTGCCGGAGGAAAAAGCAACCTGGTAATGAGTCCTATTGCTATGTTCCAAAAAAGACTCTTTCTTTTCAAATAGCACCTGAACTGCAGTAGCGCTTAGCCAAGCTTAGAGCTATCAAAGGCGATCCTTCTTAGTCTTAGTACGGGCACTAGCTTGAGCCAGTTAGGATTGACTACTTTAGCTTAGTTGGAGAACTCAAAAAAGTATGTTATTTAAAGCGAAAGATAGTTTAAGTAACCTCACTTCTTACCAAAGAAGAAAAAGGAGTGCTAAAGCTCCCAGAGCTAAGTCCCACTAAGAAGTCAAAAGAACTTGGCTTGAGGCATCATACAATAAGAAAGCTGCGGATAAAGCTTTGCTTTGGGAAAGAATTCCTTCTTACTGGATCAGTAAAGGTAAAGCTAAAGACGGACGAGAAGTTAGTCAGACATTCAGTGAATAGTCCCACCAGTATGTAGAAGAGTTCGTACCAGCAGTGGAATAGTAGTCCACAAGCTTTCTTGGTCACCGGACAGAGTGAGAACTGCTTGCTTTCTTTCCCTTGCTTGGTAATTTCTCTTTGCTATCCCTTTTCTTACTTAATTGCCAGCTTCTCAAAAAGGGCGAAGTCCCCATTTGCTAGTTTCTCAGTTTAAAAAGAAGAAGTAGGGGCTACTTCCTTCCTTAGGTGCACCCCTATTTTAGGGGTGAGTGCCTTATGAAACCACCGCAATCCATTGGTTTTTCTTCCCACTTCAAAAGAGTTTTGTTTTCTCTTCGCGGGAATGTCGTTGGGAGCTAGATCCCTAGTCTCACAGGGAGGAGTTTTTTTCTTTCTCTTAAACACGAGATCTTTGGTGTGAAGTCAAAATGGCACTGGATCAAGCTTCGTCTCAAAGGGAATATAATCAAGTAATCTCATTCGAGAATCGGGATCTCCAGATCCGGGAGCTGAAACATTCATGTTATTCCCTTTTTCAAGGAGTGCTTTCTGAGCATCCGGGCTTGGCCGAAAATGCCGCCTACAATCCTAAAGAAGCCTTTTGCGACTTCTTTGACTCTGTCTTTCATGAATCTATCTCTCTCCTCTTTTCTTAGTAGCGACTAGTGCTCTTGTAAGAAAAGTGGGAAGGAGGAAGTGGTCTTGGTTTCCTCGACCTTTTTATCCAAAAGAAAGGGGCAAGCGAAGTTATAATGCATTGAACTGATCCTGGTCGAGTAGCCCACGGATAAGGTAGTCGACTGACTGATTGACCATTCATTCTGTAACAAGAGAAGTGACCCCCCCCTATATAGTAGGAGAAAGATGGAATAAAGTTTCGCTATCTCATCCATTTGAGACAGTTTCAGAGGCCTTTGGGATATATGGGAATAAATGGATTTCTTTCCTAAAATATACATACCTATAGTAATACGTGTTACCATATTCAATAGGAATGGAGCAATTGGCGATTTTCACTCCTAATTCGTCTTTGTAATAGACGCTTTGAATCTCCCTTCCTTTCTTACCGCTCCGCACCTGGCTACTTGACTGTTGACTGAATGTTTGAAAGTCCAGTGGAATTACGCTCCTTCCTTCTTACGAGGTTTGAGTCCTAACGAGTTTTATTATACGCTTAGCTCACCTATGTGTAATATCATGCATGTATTCTTAACAAGCTTTCAAAGCATTTTTATAAGATAATAGAATACTGGGTACTGGGGGGTCTTGCCTCTACTCTACTTACTTCTCCACTTAACTCCACTCCAGGACACCCAATCAATTAATTGTCAGCGGCGGGGTCTTTGTAACTCAATCTTCGCGTCTACCAAGGTACCATACTTACTTGTTTATTTATGATATAAGGAGTGCACTCCACTTACGAAAGAGTGAATCGAATTCCCTCTATACCCATCTCCCTGGAACAACCGGAAAAGAAACTCAATCTTAATCCGATTTTTTAGGCGCTAGGGTTGCCGAGTCCTGAGATGCCTCTCTCTGTCTCTTATATATAGGCGGAAGTCTTTGCCCGCTCTAGTTCTATATAAGGAGAAGCCTTCAATAAAGAGTCAGCGGGGAGTCACTTTTGACAACTTGATATGGTGCCGTTGAGTGACTGATACGGTTGGGAAGTGTAGATGACAAAGCCAAGCCATTACTTACAACAATCTATCAGCCCTTCGTTGCTAAGAAGCGGTCTAGGAAACTACTTTCATTGAACTGGACTTGAGATGATCCATTCGAGACGAATGGTTGACACCACACTTTGACTTGATCCTTTCTCTTTTCTTGCTGCGAGAAGAGCAGCTAAAACAAAAAATGGAAGATACTCCTTCCACTTTCATCTGCAACTGAATGAGAAAGAAGCGGACAAAACGAATAGACTAGGAGACTGCGTACGGACAGGATAGACGGATTGGGCTGGTTACAAAATGGCGCTTACACGAATTACAAGACTTCGAATACTTTCAGGGCTTGGAATGAGAAGAGAAAGACAGAATGAAAGAACCAATACAATAGCTTATACTCAGTCCCATAGTATCAGACTAAGTCCTGCAGGATTAAACTAAATGAAACTAAAAGGGATAATCGTATGAAAAGAAGGACTTTCCCCTATCTAATAAGGGAGAAGGATTAGGGCTTTCCTCCTTCATCAAAGGGGTTTGTTGTGGTATTTTGCAGTGGATAATTAAGGTCTTTAGAGCGGAATTATCAAGGGGAAGTATTGTATCAGTATGGAGGGCTTAACTCCCAAGATCGCAAACTTTTGCTGTGTGGAAGGCGGTTAGTTGGGAATGGAGTTTAGTCTCTAACAATGTTTGTTGCCGAGTAGGGAATGGTGCGTACATAAACCTTTGGGATCCCAACAGGGGTGCGCAGGCTGCGGAGAGTCTGAAAGCTATTCGCTTACCGAAGACAAAACGGCGGATAAGCTGGTATAAACTCCTCAGGATGCTATTCAGCTAAAGGGGGTTCTCAATTGCAAATAGCTCTGGAATTCAGCGGCAGTTCCTAACAGCACATAAAGACGGCGTCGCGGCAACATGAAGTGGACGGAATCGGGACCTGCAAGACGGAGAACGGGCGTAGGCTACCAAGAGCCGAAACGCGTGAGTACGCCAGTAGATCCGTCTTGTAGTTGTTGTTTCGTTTCCCCCTAGTGGTGGAACCGCCTGAAGTCAAGACCGGTCAAGAGCAGAAAGCAAGCGTGAGTTATGGTTTCGGAAGAAGAAGGAAGAGCTCCCAAGTCGAGTCCGGCTTGTTCCCTTGCTTGAGTAAGAGATAGAGATTCCTTGTCTGTACTCAAGCAGGTAGTAGCAGTAGGACTGGACTGAAGGTTAGGCTATTTCATAGCGCCTGGTAGTCCTGTGCGTTATTCGTACTTGTGAGGGAGCTCGACTGAAAGGAGAGGGAGGTTTGCTTTCCAAGGTTTCTTCCAGAGGGAGAATAATTACATAGATAGAATGGCGGTAGATAAATATATATAACCGCGTATTAGCTTTTATTGGGCTTTCTGAGTGCCGAACGCGGATGTCTGCTTCCGTACTGTTCAAGTCTCTTTTCTTAGCTAAGGAAGATGCCAGCTAGATGCTTAACACATCAAGCCCGGGTTCAGTGTACCTGTTGAAGATCTTAACGTAAGTAACTTAGTGCTTCATAATACGGTGAAAATGAAAAGAAAAGCGGAATTCGTTCGAATCCGAGCGCCCTGAACCAAACCAAATGATTTTTATACACAAGAATAAAATGGCGTTCGATCTTTTCCTCTTTTTATTCTTATTGAGACTGGTACGCTTTGTTATTCTAGAAAGGGGGTATAAAATGGAAAATCAAGCTTTGCATTCCAAATGAGATGTCCAAAAGGAACGAGGGGAAGAATCGACGAGGAATCTATACCATCAAATAATTTTTGAAAAAGCGTGAGGTCATTTATGTGCTCGAGATGTTAGAAGGTGCAAAATCAATGGGTGCCGGAGCTGCTACAATTGCTTCAGCGGGAGCTGCTGTCGGTATTGGAAACGTCTTCAGTTCTTTGATCCATTCCGTGGCGCGAAATCCATCATTGGCTAAACAATTATTTGGTTATGCCATTTTGGGCTTTGCTCTAACCGAAGCTATTGCATTGTTTGCCCTAATGATGGCCTTTCTGATCTCATTCGTATTCCGATCGGTTTCAGTCTCATAAAGCAAGCACCTCTTTCACATAAGAAAGTGGAGGCGGGCTAGTCCCCTAAAATGCTCGTTCCTTTGTCGTTGGGGGTAAAAATTATCCTTGTGAATCAATCATTCCTTCGGTCGAGCGTTCTCCGGACAAAGAAAAAAATATATAAATCAGAATGCAGCAAGGTTTGATTGGATGGAGACAGATATATAGAAAGTGTGCAGTGAGGTTACAAAGGTCGTGACTGAGTCTTGGTTGATTAGGTTGCCTTATCTTGGTCTGGTGTGGCTAACAGGCGACAGAAGGATGCCGTCCCTCTAACGAATTTCCATCTGCATCGGCAAACGCCTAACCAAGAGATCCCGTTTATCCCCGAAGCCGATTGTTCCGAACGAAGCTACATTTCTATCCAAAAGGACATAAAGAGACGCAGGCACATTCGCAGAAAGAAGAGATCGAGATCTCAGTCGAATCAGGGGAATCCCCTTTCTCAAGGGCAGTAGGCAAGGGAGGAAAGAAGGTTTGGATCGGTTGCTAATTCATTCTCCGTCTCCGGCGAGGTCGCATCGGCAAAAGAAGGGTACTCATCGATCCAATTCCAGCTTCTGTCCCAGATTTTTTCTTGTTGGTATCATAGATGTGTTATAAGAACTGGGCAATGTCCCAAAATTAATTTATATAGAAGCATTAACATTCGTGGATGGAAAATGAAAGATGTCGATTCTTTTCTAAATAAAGATGGCTTAGATTTAATAGTTTTAAGCCCTGGATGTCTTTTTGGTCTGTGGTTCGATCTAGCAACGCATTCAATCTGTGGCACTGGACTGGTTCGGCTGGGCTTTCCCAGTGTCCCTTCGCTGCGGGTGTTATATTAACTTACTTCACTTATAGCCGGCACCTACCGCAAAATTCCTCCATGCTTAAGAATGATACGGGAGTGGGTCCTTCCCCTCTTAAGCTATGTGATGAAGTCGGTGAAAGACTAAGTGGGTCCTTGCTTAACGAGTTCTAGCTTACACCTTGAAAACTGAATATCTGTATTGTATGTATAGTGTGTCACAAAGGCGTTAGCCAGATCTGGCCATGTGCGAATAGTATTTGGCTCAGTGTTCATCAACCAAGTAAGCGCGGATCCGGTCAAACTGCGCTGGAATAGTTGGACAAGTAGCTCATTGTCGATTCCCATGGGCTGTAGAGTTCCGACATACATCCTGCCTTTTTACCGAGGTAAACCTCCCGGTCTGCTCCTAGTAGGTCAGTTAGCCACCCTGCCAGCGCACCATCATGAAAGCCATAAAGCTCAATCCCAAGAGGAAAATCCTACTCTTTTTAGAACGTCGAGTTGCAACTTCCTCATTTGTATAGATAACTCATACTCCACCGATTCTCGGCGATCCACATCTGTGTCCATTGCTTTAGTAGTACGGACCATCTCCACAGGCAAATAGTTTGCCAATTTTCCTACAGGGCACTTTTATATTCCTCTTATTCTAGCTAGGTTTTCGTATTTATTAATCAAGGGCCAGACTTGAGAATTCTTCTTCTCTACATGAGACTTATTATGTTGTTGTGTTTCTACAAAAAAGCGATGCGAGAACATATTTGAAATGGAAGTGTGAAAGACATTGCGAACCATTGCATGGAATTTAAAATATGTGTCATTAGAAAAAAGCCATGAAAAACGTGTACAAGCATCAATTAAAATAACGTATGAAAACAAGAAAGAGAGAGAGAAGATGATTCAAAGGTTTGGTTTGATAGAATTGAAACTAAAATGCTTGAGCAACTAACGACAATAAAAAAAAAAGGGTGGAAACTTGAAACAATAGCCAATCCTTCGTCTGTATTGGAAGAGGAGGGATAAAAAGAATTCCTTGGACCAGAGGGATAGAGCAATGGACAGGCACCAGGGAAATACCATATTGGTATAATTTATGCCAAAACGATCAATGGACCAAAAAAACAAGGATGATTAAACCCCTGGAGAATGGCATGAAGTGAAAGATCAAAAGTTCACCAGAAGTGACTAAGGCCCATCAATAAGTAAGAAAAGGAGGGGGGCAAAGGCAAGGAGCAGCAGCTCGACGACACAAAGAAGCGGCAGAAAAAGAAAGTCTTCTAGCTTTCCGACAAGACCGGCTCCAATCTCAGGAAAGATGGAATGAAACTCGAATTTGAATAAGAGAATCAAGAGCCGGTTTTCAAGTTAAGTAAGGAAAGACTTGCTCACCTCGGACGGGTTAGGACAACTCCAAGACAAGAAAGACAAGGGAACATCCATACTTACTAGAAAGCTCTTGCTCCATTTCTTTTCCATAAAGGATTTCCCTTTAGTCGCCTTTGACAACCCTGGAAAAGTCTCGCTGGTCCACGCCCACGGTCCAACCCGCGCCTGCAGTCCGACTCATGCCATCGCTCCAGCCTTAGAGCTTCTCAACGAAACTCTGGGCCGACCCATGAAGGCACCTACTAGGAAAATTTGTACAAACTCTATACAAGAAAATGAAAGAAGAAAGCTATCGAATGAGGCTATTTCTTACCGAAAGTTACATCGGGAAAGAGAAATTAAATTTCTTTTTCATTGATAGATTCGATTCATTTGAAAGCGAATTACAGATCTGACTCAATAGGAACCGATTACACAGATTGAAAGAATACCTTCTTTGCCTACCCGCTCTTTTCTGATATAGTACAGCTGTTGGGATCTTATCCGCTGCAGAGATTGGAGGAAGCTGTTCTCGCAATTGAATCAGAGGTCAAATAAAAAGAGTGGAGGGCCTCTGAAAGTGAACCGGGCGTACTACTTTCCAACCGCCCTACTAATAAAAGGGGACCTTGCTTCTCTTATGATAATGAGAAGATTTTTTTTAAAGCTACTTTTTTTATAAGAAGCTGGCGGTGGTGGTGGTGGGCGGACGGCTAACATGGTTAGTCCGACCTAGAACTGGATTGTGTAACCTAGCTAGCCCTTAACGACTGCTTATACTCAAGCGGCATATGAGACTGAGAGAAACAGAATGTCATTGTCAACCAAATGACAATAAGTCCAACTGCCCAAGGAAAAACAACCAATTGACAAATGTCTAAGATGCCCATACACAAAATCTCTCTCACTATATGTAATTATCTCTCCCATCAGGGTCATCGTCGTACACCCGGGAAATTTGACTCAAAGGCAGAGTCTCTAACTGCCAACCGCCTCTGCAACAAACTTGAAATCCAAGTCTTGGAGGAGAGAGAGAGAAAAGCATGTCAATCCCAATCCTTGAAGCTTGCAAGAAGAGGGAGCGAAGGCAAAAGATTTTCGGGTTTAATTCGTTCCGCGATTCGGGTAGCTCGATCCGTCGTCCTCATGGTCCATTTCGTGATAACATTCGGGTCTTTCTTCAAGAATGTGCTGAGCTTGAAGACTACAGTGTCCGGGGCATGCCCATTTGGTGCACTCTTCTTGTCCACGACAACACAAGCCTCGTCGTCCCTCTTTACACCCATTGAAGAAGATGTCAAGTCCTCTGATCGACCCTTCTGTGATCACTGCCGATGCACAGGTCAGAACTATAATTTCTCTGTTCTAATGTGATTGTTTCATTGATTTTGTTCATTGGGTTTCTGCAAAGAAACAAAATTTAGGGCTAGAAATCGGTTGTTGTTGTTGTTCCAAGAATTCTTTTTTTTTTTCAAGTGGGTTTATGATATTTTCGTATGAGGTTCCGGAATCCGCCTTTCATTTCTTCTTTGTTATTGTGTAATGTCAGAAAATTTTCAACCCTAACCCTAGAGCTCTAGTGGTAGTTGCTTTTTCCTACGCTGGCTTCAGTCAATACATTGCATTGCGCGCTCCTTCCCCGGGGATTGATGCTGAGAATGCGCTCTTGTCTATGTTTCAAAGAATAGACTGTTAAGTGTTGGCATTTCCGCTCTTAGGTGCGTAGCCACTGTTTGCAAGTAAATTCCCCTGTCCGGAATCCGCCTCTTTAGCCCTCAAAGGTTTAACGTAAGTCGAAAGGTCTAAAATCAACCTTAAGGCAAGCAAGTCTGAAATCGGATTCTCTCTACATCGTCTTTTATACCGCTCCAGCCTTCCCATGACTTTCCTCGAACTAATGAAATGACTTTGCGGCGTAAACGCTTGCTGCTCTTGCTTTTAAGGATGCCAACTATTATAACATAATAAAAGACTCCCAAAAAGGAAAGCCCAGTCGAGATGGCAGTGGCTTTCTATTAAGATCGGATCTGGGATTGATTGTGGAAGCGAGCATAGAGAACCGGAGGCAAGCAAGAAAGAAAGCTAAGATGAATCGTCGAAGTTCCCTAGCCAGCTCCACGGATGAGGGGGCAGAGCCTTCATTAGCGATAACCGGAGCTTAGGGCGAGCGGCTCCCAGCCTTGACTTTAGATAAGCTATTGATTGCTATTCATTTGTCACAGCGAGAGCTAGCATTCATGGCAGAAGAGAGGATAGGGCTTTGCAAAAGTCTTTCTCCAAAAAGAATAGATAGGACTATTTAGAATAATGAATGCTCCACCGCGATTACTGAGGGTCAGATCGAAGAAGTCCTTTGTTCGTACTCATGCTAGGTCATCGGCTAGTAAGGACTACTGCTGACGAAGCAAAAAGGTATGCATTTGGTTCCGTCAGCCTTATAACTTGAACAGAGAAAGGTATCGCTTATCAAAGAAGGGGGTTGGACCGCTTTGCTTGGGGCACCCAAACCCAAGACCAACGCTTTCTTAATTGGGATCGCCAGATCCAATGCAATGGTCAAGGTAGTGACTCGGGGTTGATGGGGGATTTGGCCCGAATAATCTAATTCCTTAGATCTTGGTTTCGAAATCGAGGCCATAACAAGGACTTTGTAACAGGAATGCAGCCCTCGGTTAAGCGCGCTTTCCTATTTGTTCTTAGAAAGAAAGTGACAGGGCTAGTTTTCCTGCTGGATGATTCTGAATCAACTACTTTGATCAGCCCAACCAGACCCCGGTGTTACCCTTTGCGCATTAGCGAGCCCCTCTCTTAATGGTGGAAATGCCCAATGCAGCTTTTCTCCTAATGGAAATGTCAAATGAACATCTTCGCAGAAACGCAGCAATTCCTCGAGGCTCATCTTTGAAGAAAGTTTCCAGGAACAATGTTGTATGTAACCAGGATCTATAATCTATAGGATACCAACCTCCCCCAAAAAAAGCCAGTACAGTAGCTCTCCTCTATATGGTTCACCTTCGAATTGGAGCTTTTTTTAATGGAAAGGGTTCTTTCGTGCTATCGGAGAGGGGTCGAACCCTTAACTTATTTTATTATGTTGTACAAAAATAGATTCTATTTATGTTATGTAATATTAGAAAGAAAAAAGTGGCTGTTCTGTTAATGGGACCAAATGAGTGACTTTTATACTGATTCCTCTTTGAGGGGTTGATTTTGAATGACTTTCTGATTTCGCCCGGATTACCTCCACTCCCTTGATTCGGAGTCAGGAGCCCCTGTTCTTATTCGAAGGTCTTTGCTTACGCCGCGCTTCCCCCTCCTTTGGTCAAGGCTGGCGGAATAACTGACGATTGAAAGGTAAACGGGAGAATGAAATGGGAAGGATTGGAGTAAGGAGCAGGAACAGAGAGCTTTCCCCCCTTTTCCGCCCCTGCTTTCTTATCATTGAAAGCCTTGGCAGCAGTCCATTCCTACCGTACTCCGGCTATTCTATCTGTCTGTGTATCGCGTAGAGCACGTACTATGAGTCCAAGTTCCCTAGTTTAAGACTCAGTCTGGTAGTGTCCCCTTGTGTGGTATAAGGGGCTTGTAGCTTTCAATGTCTTCCTTCTTGCAGTGAAGTAAGGAACGATTTCTCTCTCTTCCTTGAGGTGTGGGACCAGGGGCCTTAGGCTTAGTCCTAGAAGGTTGAATGCTTTTTTCTTTCCTTGATTCTGTTTAAGAGCTAACCCGGCTGATTTTACTTTATTCGTTGAACGAGGGTAAGAGGTTGCTGTTGGAGCACCATTGGCCTAGTCTTTTACGAACCCCCGCAGGATTAGAATCATTCCCCTTGTTGAGTGAGGAGGGCTTGAAAGGATCTCTGTTCCGTCTAAGCCAAGGTAGGAGTTGGATCGCCATCTCCCGTTGAACTTGAAAGTAAAATGCTCTACTCGCAGGGAACTCACAATCACAAGGGTCAAATCATGAGAGCGAAGCGAGAGCAGGGAACCCCGAAAAAGGAGACTGGCACAGGCTCGTAAGAAATTCACCTGCGAAAACACATACTTTTACACCTACCCTTAGGGTATCTATAAACCCAGTAGAAGTCTAAGTCCCACTAGGGGGAGGGAATACAACTAATAAAGACTCCCTGCCTTTGCCCTTGACCCAACTGAATGACTTGAAAGAGAGACTCCTGGCTTGAAAACGAACTTCCTTAACGACACCCGTTACTATGCGGGAGAAGGAATTCCTCGCTTTGAAAGTCGAGTTATTTCATTCCAAGAGCTTCAAGTAAATGGATGGGAACGGGCCGTAAGAAGACACTCCAAATGGATCGACCGCAAAGAGAACTACCACCCCAACTACATCTAGGGGAACTAGCACTTCAACTGTATAGGCCTACCACTCGAAGGGGACTGCGCTTGACCTTGCTTTCGTGTCTATTCCTGCGCTTTCAAACTTATTTGTTTTTGACCTAGGGCCAAGCTCTGTTCACTTTCCTCCACCGAAACCGTATCGCTGCCCTTGGAAGCAATCGCCGAAGACTCGACAATCGGGGACTCGGAGCCCTAAAAAGCATAGGGGCTCGGGAGCAACTTGATTGGATGTTGCTTCCGCCTAACAGCAGAAAGATCAGAAAACAAAGCTTTACTAAAAAGATTTGAAGCCTATGTTTTCTCACTTTTTCAAAATATAGCTTGTTCTTCTAAGTAATAATAAGTAAAGTGAAGTGAGGTTTTTTCTTCAATACTTAACTCAGTTCATTCAAAGAAGCTTCCTCGGGATGCGCTTTTGGCTCCAGACTTCGGTCTTGGAAAGACCTTGCTTAGCTCGGGTTGAAGCCGCTAAAGCCCGACTCGAAAAAGGGCCGGTGAGCCTGGATTGACTGGATTTCCCATAACCCCCAAAGCCGGAATGTCGAGTTGCTTCACCACTACAAAGAGAAGATGCGGCGGGAACTCCAACTGCTACTCTAGTCTAGCCGCTTGAATAGCTGCAGAGAGAGTCGCTGCCTGTACCGAGAAGCTACAAGGAAAGACCTTATCTTAAGGCAACAGCCGGAGGAAGATCGATCAAGAAGGAAGGGCGTCGATCAACAACCGATGCCGATTAGCGCCGATGCCCATTAGGAGAGGATATTCTATCTATAAGCCAGGGTCGCACCGAAGCACCAGGGGCAAGGAAGTGGGAAAGGCCAAAGCGATGAGAAGAAGACCAAGGAGCAGCATACATTTAGGGAGTCAGCATCAGCGGGGGGAGAAGCAGCAGATTCCTCGACTTAAACTGATTGAGCTACAAGCGATACGCCAACACGGAAAAGAGGACTGGAATTCGTGCTTGGCAAGAGTTCGTTCCCGAAGGTTCTAACCTATCTTAATCCTTACTAGCTCGCCCTACCTTTCTTCTTAGGTTGTCTAGGAAGAACAGAGAAAGTCTCGTCGTTTACCGCTCCGAGGTTGAGTTTGTCTTCTAATACCACACGGTACTCTTTCACTGCTGAATGCCCTGTCTGGTACGGCCTATTCCCTTATGGATAGGGAAAGAGCTGAGTTGAGTTCGTGGTTCACGGGTGAGTAGCGCTCACGGAGCTAAGTTTCTGCTTGGCTGATTAGTAAAGAGACTGTCCTCTGCTAGGTTATAGGTCATCCTTCTACTTTCTTTTATGTAACTCCTTCCTTTCAGCCTAGCTCAAAACCATCGACCTTCTCCAATTCAGTAGAGTGACTACGTTCCTCTCCTTCCCTCAGATAGAGAGAGGGCAGGAAGGCTGCTTAAGTTGAAGAAAGTACCGAGCGAGCAAACCGTAATAAGTCCACGAGACCAAGCTCCCTTTGGTCGCCTACATCTGCTAAAAAGCAATAGAAAGAGAAGGCATTAGTTAATTCTTGGCTATGAATATCCCATCTACTATAGCCAGAACTTCTCTTGCTTATAAGTCAAGTGTTCTTCCTTTACTATAAGAGACTGATTTCATAATAGGATTTCGGTAAGGTAAGGTTAGTACGGACCCTTTTCAAAGGTCACTAGAGGGGCTCCCGTCTTCTTTCACTCGAGGTCTAGCTTTCCCTTGGATTGCTTTGCATCCTTCCTGCGCAGATGACAGTTCCGCACTCTTTATTGCCACTCGGGGATAGCCTTTTCGATCTTATTGGCTTAACTCGTGAGCAAGAGCTTCTTTCACAGAAGAGAAAACAAGAGCCATTCTTATTATTCTCCCGGGATCAGAAGCAGAAGGCTAGGAAACTAGGCTATGAAAGCAGAGGGAACTCTTCTCAACTCCTAAAACTAAGGCAGCCCTTCTCCTTTTTCTTTCTAAGAGAGAGCACCATCCAAGAATGTCGACTCTGATCTTTCCAATTTTGCTATTCAAAGCATCTCGAAGACGGTGTCACTTGGGATCGTGCGAAAGAGTTCTTCTTTACCGAGAAGATTGGCATGAGCTCGAGGTTTTTCATTCTTACCAAGATCAGACTTTTAATTTGGAATCTTAAATAGCAGAGGGAAAGGTTCCCGCCCCTTCTTCTTCAATAAAGCCGATCGCTTGAATCTATTCCCACCTTCACATGCTTGCTGGATTAGAGGTGGGCTTGCTAGCGTCTTGTCTTGCTATTGGCTTTATAGATAAGACGGCTTGGCTTGGAGCTAAGGTGAAATTGAACAATCTGAACAACTACCTTTAAGACTTGAAGAGAGAAGATACCTTCGCCCACCCACCATGCAACGCGAAAGCTGAACTTCAATAAGTAGAGCCTTTACGCCTTTAGTAGCCCATTTATCTGTTGAAGGGTTTTGGCCCCGGGCCACAAGTTGAATGACTTTATTTCAGCAAGCAATTAGGCCTCCCAGAAAGGAAAGGACATGTACCAGCTGTACGAGAGGAGAGCCGTGAGCACTTTTTCCTAATTAAGATGAGTGGGCCTACCTATCTGATGTTGCATGCTCGGATTTTTCAGCCTACCCTTTCTTTCTTCTTCTTATGCCAAGGCTTCAGAATCATCGAATTCCTTTCCTGATGCCGAAGCCTTTCTTTCGTCTCCTTCTGCGGAAAATAATGGAATTGATCCATCCGTACGTATCGGATCAATATACCGCTACCGTGCTAACCCCACTTCCCTGGCTAGCTTTCGTGCCTAACAGCTCATCTTGCTACTCCATGAGATCCGGTTCGAACTCAAGAATGGGGCGAGTCCCTTTGATTTGATGCTGCTGACCTCGATGCGGCTGTGCTGTTTGCTCTCCCTCTCAGCTGTCATGTCCCTTCCCGCTAGTGCTACTCTGCCTTCCTTTCCCCCGGAGACCCTTCTTTACCTGAACCCGGCCTAAAAGGGAAGATTAGCCCCTGCCTTCTCTAAAAGCTTCTCTGATTCCGTTGACATGAATGAAACCGTAGTAGGGCAAGAAGCGGTTGAACTAATGGCCTTGAACGAACCGGCCTGAACTGAAAAGGAAGAGTTTTATTTCCAGCCATAGTCATGGGCACTCTTTCTTCGGCTGCTCTCGCTATTGGTACGGCGGCTTGAAGCTACCCTTTCTTCTTTATTGAAGTCAGTACAGAAGGACCTTGAATGCACTTTGCTTTCTCATATCGGTCGGTGTAAAGGTTCAGCCTGGTAGACCTCATAGATAAAGAGAATGGGATCCCGACCCGATGACCTAAGAAAGGAAAATGCTATCAGCTCCGGAACCTCTCGATCAAGCAGCTTCTACTTTTTCTATTCAAGACGGGGAGAAATCATCAATTCAATTAGATGCCGGTTGTTTCCTGAAACTAGCTGCCAGAACTGGGCTAGATAGGGCGTGCGAAGGGCGAAGGGGATGGCTTCTAGCTGTTCAAACCCTATCATCGTATGTAAGATGAAGAGAGAGATGTTCGATATTGCTTCTCCTCTGCTTACCTTCTCTTAGTGCGCTTTGATGGCTTTGCTGCTTGCTTTCTGATAGCTGCAGCTGCGACAACTCCATATCTATCTGGTCTCGGGGGATGCATCTCATTGAATGTTTTCAGCATCTCTCTCTGAAGCCGGACTCCCCTTTCCACTGAGCTATTCTCCTGCGCTGATCGATTGGGCTTGCTCTGCTCTCAGCTCAAGTCAAGTGATTGGGGAATAAAGAATAGAAGGTTCATCCATGCTTTTAACAATCTCTACTGTTACTGGTTAGACCGACTTGCTGGCTGATTTCATTCCTTCCCGCTTCCCCCATCCCCCGTCTCCTTACCGCCCTACTCGCAACTTTTTTAGCTACTAGTAACTAGGATCATTCAAACAGTAAGTAAGCAATGCGTACTTCTTTCCTAGTCTAGTGGATCTGCGTAGCAGAGCCCAATCTTCTACCCACAAGCTCTGACCTTACTTGTTGTACTTGATTCACCTACGTAAATAGACAACTTGGGTAAGGGCTTTCTTCTTCATCGGCACCTGCAAAGAGCGGATAGGGAAAGAGAACTCCTAAACCAAACCTAAAAGCAGTCTATTTCTTATATACGCGACCGCCCTGCCATTCCTCATTCAAGATAGGCACAGGGGGGAAAGAAAGAGAGAAGCGCATCCAAAACAGAAGCCAGTTCCAGCAGAGTCAAAGTCAAAAAAGAAGGGCCTTGAGCCCGGTACTCCTTTTTCAAGCTATCACGCCCATCCAAGCCTATTGCTTCTGTAACAGCAAAAAGACTGACCGCTACTACTACTTTCACTACTACAGCTACTGGCTCTTCCCCTCGGATTCTTTCTTTTTGATTCCTCCCTAAGCATACTTTCATATCTAGTAGCTCTTTCGGATAATTCATATAAATCATTAAAGACCATTCCTTCAAACTTCTTCCTAAGTTCAAAGTCTAGGCCATCTTGAGCTAACTTAAAAAATTCTGACTCGGGCTCACATGGCACCTAACTTTGGATCTCTTAAACCTCATAATGAACTGCTCAGCAGTTTCTCCAACTTTTTTTCTTAATCGAGCCATATGTTATAATTTTATACCACCTTCTCCAGAGAATAAGGTAAACTCAGGTATCTCATACCCTTTTCATAGGGGGTATGAGATACCTCACACGAAAGAAAGAGTTGAACTGAGTCAAATAGAAAGATCGGAAATTTCAAATTGACCTATTCATTGTTATTTGAGACATTGAGGTCGGTCACGTTGGTGAATTAGGTGAAGGTACGGAAAGAGAGGGATTCGAACCCTCGGTAAACAAAAGCCTACATAGCAGTTCCAATGCTACGCCTTGAACCACTCGGCCATCTCTCCTACATAATCTTATGATTATGACCCAGAAACCGCGAGTGAATAGCGAGTCATTCATATTCTTACAGAACAGAATCTCCGCCATCAAACTCGTGTTACAACCCACGCCTCTGGCAAAACCTGCCACAAACCTCCCTTCATGATCTCTTAGGACTCCTCCCAAACCCGCCTGGCCATGGGGATGGAGGATAGGTAACGATTGAGGTAGGAGGGATTGGTTCTGAAGTGGAAGATAGATAGACCCCGGCAGAACTAACTCACTAGTATGGATGGGCCCTGAAGAAGCCTCAATCCCTTGAAGATGCTATCCATCTATTGCGACTCTTTCACTCCTAGGTGTATCCTTAATGAAAGTCCAAACAATAAGGCATCCGAGGACTTCTGTGGCTAAGCCTAGGTATCAAGGCACCTAGGGCTAGGGGCTAGAAGGAGGGCACCCTTGCTTTCAGAATCTCCGAGACCAGATGTATGCTTCCTTGATTGGGACATCATTGGTAGGGAATGAAGCCTTTCCTTGGGAAGAGAAATGTGCATACTCTAAGCATGCCTTACTAAAGAGGATATAGCGCTTACCTGATAATAGCGCTTAAACACCTGATAAAACAGCTCATACAGCGCTTCCTTGTATCAATTCCGGCCTAGGAGCATCATTCTATATGATGGATGGAAGGCACTCTGTAATTAAATTCTTCCTTTTTGTGAGTAAGAGCCTTAGCGGGTCAAAAGGCATCCTTTTCAGAAATCCTAGGGTTCCTTCGAGTAATAGGTACTCTTTCCCATGTTTGGTGACTTCCCATCTGTGTAGACTGCCTACCAGGCTTTCCGTCTTAGTGCTATGGTGGCCGACCGGATCCAATGAGAAAAAAAGAAAGATTATCCTCCCCGGGTAAGCTATCGAGCAATCTACTTACCATCCCTCTGACGGTAAGCCAAGTACAAATCCCTCTGCCTCTAGCTCCGCATATAGTTTCCCATCTCCCAGTGGAGCCGAACCATCTACTTCTCTAAGACCTGTTCCCAGGGATCCAGATCAATCAGCCTCGGAGTGGAAATTACCCCGGCTATCGATCTAATGGTTTTCCATGTATCTCGTCCGAACCGAGACCATCAAAAGTGGCATAAGAACCACCAGGATTTTTTTCCTGTGATCCATCTACTTCGCCCGAACCAAGCAGGTAGGCTTTATTATCTTTCTCCACTGCCCAGGGCCGTACCCTGCAGAACAAGGCCTTCTCTTTCGGTGCTCGGCGAGGTTTGGAACCCTACCATTTATTCTATCCGCATCTCAAAATGAATCTCTTTCTTTTGTCCTTGAGGTTTCCCTCAACTTCAAATCCATCTGCCGTCCCCGTATACTCTGCTTCCGGAGAGCCGGAACCAGGGACGGGATATGAGGCCACCTCTCCTAGTCTCAATTGGGATTCCCATCGTTCAGTGAAGGCTCGAAGCCATCTCCATATTAACCCCCACCGGCTGCCATTGACCCCTATGCTGCATTCGATCCATCTGTCCCATCACCAGAGGCGGATATGTGCCCAGGCATCTGATGCCTTTCGGACCTGTAAGGGAAATCAGTCATAGGTAGGCCCCATAGCCATCTCCATTCATCAGAAACTCTCAATTACGAGTCCGGGGCAGGCTAACCACCAGCATCTTATCTCTTTTCATCCTTTCCGGTGGCACTAATAGAAAGGAAGTACTTGCCAACGAACCTTGACTCTCTCCCAGCGAATCAAGAAATCTAGTGCGGTCAGTAAATGCATAATTTGGATTGGAATCCCGGGATTGAGAGACAGATATTCGCCAGGTCCGATATTGGATCATTTGCCGCTCACTCGCTTCTTTCTGCACTGGATCGAATCAATTAGATGGGAACGGATTAGCTTATTGGCTGCTCCGATGCCGCCACGGAGCCTTCATTCGCCGGTTCTTGGCACTTGGGACTGGGAGAAGAATATGAATTTGAAGGCTTAAATGCCGCTCCGTACCCCTAGGAAGATTGAGGATACATCGTAGGTTTCATTGCTTTTGATCCCCGAGGAGAGAATGTTTCAATTAGTCAAATAGACTACACTTTCTTGCTTGCTTGTTTAGCTTCCCCCCTTTCCTTCCTCGGGCATTCAGCCTTAGGGCAAGCGGGTGAACTCTGATCCCGACTCAATGATAGATATCAGGTTAGAACCACCAGTCAGATAAGGGGAGAAATCCTCATCAAGCATAACGGCTTTTCTCACTAAGACATGATCTCCTGTTCAGGCTAATCAATCAACTCAATCAATTAGCGTAGATGAAGAGATTGGCTCGTTTATCTTGGATTCGAGAGTCTTCCCGACTGGCCTAACTAGTTGAACCCCTGAGCGCTAATCCATCAAGATCGTAGCTAAGCCGGAAAGCCTTTGATACTCTATTTGACGATACCGGCAAGTCCGTCTTCTCGGCTGACGTGAAGGCTGAATGGATTGATGATTCATCAACGGGCACAGGCCCATTCAAAGCGGCTTAGAAGCATCAAGGGAAAAACAGGGTGAAAGTATCCCAGGTTAGTGTGCAGATAGAGGACTTCTTTCACAAGGGGGAGCGTACCGACCAAGACAAAAACAATCAGACAAGACGAACTGAGATGAGCCTCAAGCCCCAAAGGAAGGGAACTCACAAAAGGTCTTGCTGCGCGAGAATCAGGTCTTATACAAGCAGTTCCGAGCCGTCTGAATTAGAGTCCTGTCCTAGCCTAGGAGATGAAGAGTTAGAATCGGAAAGACAGCTAGAGAAGACTGCACATCACTGAAGATATTGTCAGATCTTTCTGTTAAGGTCGGTTGAAGCCAAGAAATGGTATCAGGGCAAGATACAGAGGAGCGTGCAATGTATTGACCTGAAGAAAGCTTAGCACCAGGCCACTCGAACACCGGGAGATGAGCTACCCCTCTGAAGGGAAGATACGCAGGTTAACAGTTTCAGTACCAAACTTTCCGGCTAGCTATCTATATACTGAAACTGGACTTTGGTTTGGGAAAGACATCCCAGGGGCAGAGCTTGACTTGAACTTAGAGCATTCTCCTTGAGTAGGTCTCCCACTCTTCACCGGGCACCAACAAGCCACATCCGGCAAAAGATCCTAATCACTTTATCTCACGCTGATAGATGGAACATGAAGGATGCAGAGATCATAGAAAGGATCTAAAGTAAGTCAAAGTTTACTTCCATCGTCATAGGATAGCATGACAAAGAGGGAGTGCACTACCATGTAGGCGTCAAAAATGAGAACGCCACCAAGAAGACGTTTGAAAAGGTCCTCCGAAGACAGTTCGAGGTCACTATCACAACCAAGCACTTTCGGCTCATATCACACAGCAGGACAGAGACCCAACCGTATGGGTATGGGGGCAATCTGACAAGGAAGACATCTTGAAAGAAGCGTACGCCCGCAGAAAGAAAAAGAAGAGCGTGAGCACAGACAAGAAGGACAATCTGATTTGACTCTTTTGAAAAACTGGCCACTATAACGTAAGTCATACACTTCAGCTTGCGTAGTACACTCTTCGAGATCATCCATCCCGTTCATCCAATCAGTCAACTCACGGCTCTAACGTTACTCCTAGATCAAGGAAATATAAATAAGAATCAAATTCACTGGGGTTATCATATATCGTAGATGACCATAGAACCTTGCAACTTATCACATACTGAGCAGTAAAGGCACGAGTTGATTGGTTGAATACCTATACGGGGAAGGCAGGATCGGATAGTTGGTTGAATAATCAAGTAGGGAAGCAGCGAGCAGGTGAAGGCTAGAGGATTGAGGGGCATTGCCAACAGGATCCTCTAGACGACAAGGAGGATCAGAAATTCTCGAAGGAGAGCAATTCTCAGAGCGAACAGCAACACTAATATTAAAAACCCTCGATGGCTCTTGTGAAGAGACAGGCAGATCGGAAACTCTGTTATCTATAACATCTTTCCCCTTCCCCTTCTTCTGTACCTTAATACAATCGCCCTCAGAGGTAGCCTTGCTACCACCCTAAGGTGGATTAGGGGTCACCTGCTTCTTAGACTTAGGACAGGCTGCCAAGGAGTGACCAAACACCTTACAGGCGCTACACATAGGGGGGACCCAATCATATTCAAGCATCACAGTCATCCAATCTCCATTTTCGCCCTGTAAATCAAATTCCTTGACCAGGGTTTTGTTTTAGAGGCATCAACTTCAACACAAACCCTGGCGAAACTGATCCTGCGCCTAGAAGAAGTTAAGCTGTCCGCATGCAAAGGCTTGCCCACAGCGCTAGCCACATGGCTAAGCCCCTCACTAGTCCAATATTCCAAAGGAACACCGTAAAGTTTAGCCCAGAGAGGTTTTTTTTTTATTTAGATAAATCCCCTTCACCACCTACACTACTTGAGAAGAAAGAAAGACCACTGCCTCCCTAACGATTCTAATGTTAGTACCAAACTTCTTTCTGATCATAACATGGAAGGATTTTCAAATAGTGAAAACTGCATCTCTACTCTTCATGAGGTATACCTATGTCATTCTAGAAAAAGCATCAATAAATGACACAAAATAACGATGACCAGAAATCGAAACTACAGGAGCAGGGCCCCACACGTCAGAATGAACAATAGCTCTAGGAAAAAAAAATTCTTTATTCAAACTAGCAGGAAAAAGAGTTCTATGATGACGACAGTCCATCGCACACTTGTTATAAGTGTATATTTTATAGACTTCTATAAGTATAAGTAATTGAAAGCGCCTATGAATGAGTTCCAAGAAAGTGTCCGTTCCCGTCAGGAATAGAGGTTTGTTTTTGATGTACAGACAAAGACAGTTGCTGCTTCTGATCTATCTTATTCCGAAGAAAGCCTGAGGGCACTGTTCCTAGCTGCTCTTGCACATGATCTTTTGACTCCTCTTCTTTCTTTATTTGCTTTAGGGACAACCTATTTCATTGCTTTCTCACCCTCGAGTACAGAGCTCTTTCCTTTCGGATCTTGCTTTCACCCCCTAACCCTAACATTGAAGACTTTTATTATAGAAGGGCTCACCTGAGGGGGTTGAACAAGACATTCCTGGTCCTCTTGCCTTTCCCCATGTAATTACCTCCTCATATTCAAGCAAGTCAGTTGTTGACCTTTTAGCCAGTGATAGTGTTAGCGGTTCCTTTATTGAAGCAGGAGATATGGAGGATTTCCACATTGGCCTGTCAGTTGAAGGCAGTTGTCCTTAGTGAGTTAGTGCGCAGTTAGGCAGCCTGTTTGCTTCTAGCCTCTCTCCTTGAATCTAGATCCTATCTTTCGAGGGAGTTGCCCTTTATGTGATAGGGGTGCTTAAGGTCTTATTGATAGCATCCTTCCCCCTTTCCAGGTATGCCTGGGAGGACAAATCAAGGAGCTAGGCCCAAGAGAGGTAACCCAACTAAATATCCTACTCCCTTGTCAGCTCCAGCTGGTAAGGTCGGAGCAAGGATGAAACTAGTCCCTGGAGGTATGATTGTGTAGGAGGGTAGGTAATTCGAATATCTATCCTTGCTCTCTCTTTCTGATATCTATGCTAGCACCTCGAGGTCGTGTTTCTTGTTTCTGTATTTCATGTACTTCTTTCTTGTTCTACTTCCTGTACTTCCTCTTGCAGTGTTGCTAAAGCGTAGGTCCACGGTAAGGATGATGAACAAAGACTCTTTCCTGTCGCTGTTGCCGCTGTAGCTAAGGCGGAACTCGGAGAGGTAAACCAAACCAATCTCTTTCCTGGCGCATGGTGCAGCTTCGTTCCCGATGTAGAGTCAACCCAAGCCTTGATCCCTTGTCTCCTTCTTTCTTGGCTCTTGTTGTCCTGTTGCTAGGAAGCCTTCTTCCTTTATTTGCTCTTAAGTCGGTGCTTGGCTTCCCATGCCTTCCATTCCTGACCCAAGGAGGGAATGGGGTAAGGGCTGCCCTGTAGACAAGAGTCAAGCTACCCCGACTTATCTATTAGTCCTGGCTGTTGATCTCCGTCGAATCGGTAGTCTTTAGGGTGTATCTCTTTCCTATATCTTCTCAACACCCCATTCTCCAAGCATCTTTGTTTCTGGGAGTTCGTAGTTCCTTCCGGAGTGTAACCAAAACCTCCTCCTCTTGTTGCCGTGGTAGCTAGGCGCAGTCCTCACACCCAGTCAACCCAACTCTCACACTCACTCTTTCCTCGCTAAGAGTTCCTGTACTTCTTGTTTCAGACAATCAGCTATACTAGCACCTCGAGGTCGTATTTCTTTGTTGTTGTTCCTTTCCTTCTTTCTGATTCTCCCTTCTTTAGGAGGGAATGGAGTCAGGACCTTAGTGTAGCTCCTTGTTCTTCCTTTGTTGTTATTAAGCCATTGTCCCTTGGTCTTCTCTTAGGTTGGTTAAGGCGCTTAGCCTTGTTTGCTAGCACTTCTCTGAGCTGTCTGAGTTGTGAGCCTTAGTTGCAGTTTCTTCTGCGAATAAGCTGTCTCCCTTTTCTTATCAGCTGATTCCCCAATGTGAATGTTGCTGTTGTTACCGAGCTGTGTAACCTTGTTGCTAATGAGCGAGGACTGCGCACCTTGCAAGCAAACAAGTCTCTCTTCCCGTTGTATGCCAATGAAGAGTTCGAGAGACCCCCAACGGGGTGTGGAGAGCGAAGATCAGCTTTCTAGAACGCCTAAAGGAAGCTCAAGCTAAGGAGGATTGATGGCATGAACACCCCGGTGAGCGTAAGAAGTCCTACCTCTCATCCGGGTGGGGTGATCCAAGGAAGGAAGAGGGAAGCTCGGATCGTCTTTGTGCACTCGGAAGCCAAGGTGTAGTTCCTTTGTTCCTAGCGTTAAGAACTTGATGGTATGCTTCGAACCATCCTTCAATCCGTTGTAGCTCTTGCTCCCTTGTTGGGAAGCAATGTTCCTTTGTTGGCTGAGCCCATTGGCTAAGAGTCTCACTGGTAGTTAAGTAAGGTATGTCCAGCTATGAGCTATGAGTTGTTAGTTGTTAGTTGATACATCGAGACGAGGATGATATCCATCTTGTTACTGATCTGTGTAAGCCAAATAGATACCTACTTCCCTTGCCAGGTGCAGCTGTTAAGTCCCGTCCCCTATGTATAGGCAACCCAAGCCAACTATCCCGTCCTTCCTAGCTCTAGCTTGTGTCTTCTCGGCGAATGCCCAGTCTCTCGATGAATAGTCAGCTCTCCCTTCTATTTAGGTTCTTCTAGAAACCCGGTAACAAAAGAAGCAGTTTTCCTTTGATTTGCTCTTAAGCGGTGTTAGTAGTGGTAGCTACTGAAGACCAAGGAATAGACCCCAAACTATCCCCTCTTAGGTCGGTTCTATGCTTCCCGAGTCCACATTCCCTTCTTTAGGATTGAATAGAGTAAGGGCTGCCCTTTACTTGTTCTATTAGTTAGAGTAGTCTCCGATCGATGGAGAGGTAAATCAAACTAATTTAGTTGCCGAAGCGCAGAGCTAAAGAGTCTCTCTGCTTGCTTGTTCTTTCTTTTTATGAGTAAGCTATTCCCGCTTGTAATTCCTTCTCTTAATGTGGTTGTATCATCGTCGAATCGTTTGCTCGCAGTTCTTGCAGTTGCAGACTGAGCTGGGTAATCTGTAGCGAACCCCTAAGCCAATCAATCTCTCTTTTTTGGTCATTCTCCAAGGTTTTTGGGGTGATTCTTCGATCGAGACTGGTTCATGGTCGAAGGTAGGCAAACGAAGCCAACCCAAACACATCTTCCATCCAGACTTCTTCCACTACCTGTAAGAGAGTGGGGTGATCCGCCCATTTGTTCAATTGAAATCTTTCTCTACAAGTGTACGGCTTCCATAGTAGAACTCATTCGAGAGAGCCTAAGAGAGAGCTTCGAACCAGGCTACCCAACCATCGCTGGCGCAGTTGCAGTGTTGTTGCTCTCTTCTTCTGAAGCTAGGATTCCCTTATTTGCTGTTAGTTGGTAAAGGAGCCATGCTTCTTGAGCCCGCATTCCGCCCGCAGAAGGGAATGGTTTAAGGGATGCCACTAGCTTTCTGATTGATAAGACCGATCCCTCTTCTATTAGTCCTTTTTGGTGAAAGGACGAATCGGTAGAAAAAGGCTTAGAATCGGTAGTTTCGATCGACGAATCACGTGTCTCTCTTTTCTAATTGGATTTGTTCTCTGCAGTTGATGATCAGCGAATCATCAATCAGTCTTTCAGTGTTTCCGCTCGATAAGGTGTAGAAATCTTCATGTGATTCTGCGGTCCTTGTTGCCGATGCTTTGATTAAGGGAAGGGGATTCCCAGGGCAAGGGGAAGAGCTAGGCTAAGAAGGAAGGGAAAGTGCTAGAGATTGTCATTCCATGGTTGAAGCTCCTGGGGAGGAGATAAGTCAGTCAGTTTCTATTAAGCTAATTCCTTCATGCTAGGAGTCAACCTACCCTAAAAGAGCGCTGTATGAGAACCGGCAAACCCTACCTTCCCTGGGTTTAGAGCTAGAATAAATAAGGAGTTAGTCAGCCTACGCTATAATCTCTTTTGCTAGAGGTTCTTACTCCAACGGGGTATATAAGCGTGCTATCGTAAGGTTCTTAGTCCTTTAGCTCTTATTACAGTGGTTGACAGTGGCTTATGAAAGTGGTACCCCTTTCTTTAAACAGTGGTTTACACAGGTTGAATGATACAAGCAGGAAGCAAACAACAGGAAGAACCAGAGCGGGCGTAGATGCTCGTGAAGGAACAGGAGCTGAAGCAACAGGAATTGCAACCTCTCCCTCCACTAGTAGCTAGGCAGTACCCGTCACAGTATATATGACCAGTTCCACCTTTCAACAAGGGCGGGGGTCAGCCCTCGGCATCTCCTTCAGAAGCACCCTCAAGGGAAGTACTACAAGAGTATCCCACTGAGACTCGAATTCTTGCAACGTCTGAGAAAAGCACTCCAGCAGCCGCTCACCGGCCTGTCACCCGGCATATGCATAATAGGCCTCCAGCCCAATCCCAAAAACGAAAGAAAAAGCAAAGGCAGAAGCAATGGAAAGGAAAGCTGCTCCTGCAACTCAACTCAAACCTCAAGGAAGGCAGGAGGTTTCGGAGTAATGGAAGACAGAAGGATTGGAACTTGATTAGATGGGATTGCTTCCTTGAGCACTCCAACAGACTCAGGGATGAAAAAAAAGAAAGAAAAAAGGGATGCGCTTATCGATGGCTTTTTTCAGGCCTGGCCTGGTAAGGCGCTAGAAAGCAATTGGATAGACTTACCTCTTGACTGCATTTACAAGGGCTTATCTTAGTACTGGTCTGGAACTTACTGCAATCGAAAGGAACTAGCCTGAAAGAGATTAGGAAAAGCATTCATTAAGAATGCTTTAGAAATGATAGTACTTTAGGATAGGACTGACTGTTAACTCTTACGCTAGGTGGTACTGGTAGTGCTTTAGTCTCGTTATTTAGTATATTATGGGTAGTACTTTTTGTTATTAACGGTATACCTCTTATGCCTCCTTATGCCCGGGAGAACTCTTATGACTCGTATCCGGAGTATGAAATGCTACTAATTATAATTAAAGGTAGATCCCTTATGACTGGTCTGCAACCGCATCATTACCTCGCTCGCAGGCGCAAGAACAGGCTTGCAAAAGATTAGGATAGCACTTAGAGTAAGACTAGATCGATAAACTGGACTAAAACTTCAAAGATAACTCCCAAGAACGGTTTTTCTTCATGGTTCGATATTCACTCTATCACCACGCCTTCCAGCTAAGCGCTAGTTGAACCTTGTTTTATACGAGTTGAGTGAAAGAGAGTCCTGGGAAAGCATCTATCTATATTAAACGAAATCCTACTTGGTTTCTTATTATCCGTCTTAGGCTTAGGGAACAGGGAACAAGGTGCTTGCTGCGATCAAGAGCGAGGACCGATCGGCCTATGTTAGAATTACCTCATTAGCTGCCTATGCGCCACTGCTTCACCAACAAGCTAGCCACTAGAATCGGGCCGGGCAAAGCTTTTTTATCAATAGTTCGAAAAGAGGGCTTAGGAGGAACTGATGGCTTATCTCAGACATTCTAGGATCTTTCCGTGGGTGACCGAATGTCTTTTAAACTAAAAATGTAAAGTATATCTTTCAGTCTATCGAAAACCTTTCTTCTTATTTTATTCCATGGTGAGTGAACGTCTTTTGGGGAGCATGAGCGGAGGGGAAGTTGTTCTTCCTTTCTTGTAGTCGGCAGCGCTGCATGAAGCTACTTCTCTCAGTGAGTGAGATACTAAAGGTCTTAGGCCCCAAGAGGCTGCGAGGAGAGGAACTGCTCGACTAAAGGGGGAGGAGCGAGGTACGAGCTGTGAAACACGATGAGAGGATCCGCTTTGAAGTAGTGAATTGAATGTAAAGTCCCACAACTCTCACCAGACGCATTCGATGAATCAAAATAAGGTTTCCACTTCTGCATAGTCAGTGCCGTATAAGAGGATGCAACCCACCCTTCTAACCGACAGAAATGCTTGTTGAAACAGAAGTTGTGCTGGGAGAGGAACAAAGTAACCCGAACTCTAAGAGAAGAACAGAGTAGTTTGACCAATGGCGCAGGGAAAGGTAAGAGAGAGAAACGAAAAGAGGAAGACTCAAAAGCAAGACCAAAGGGAGAGTCAGATTAAACTAGCTCGACCAGCGTCCCAGGAAGCTTAGCGAACGACTAACGAGTTCTCAAGCAGGAAGTTAAAACTAAACAGGCTATGTGCGAACGACTCCTGATTCATTCTTGAGAGAGCACTCCCATAAGTAACCCATAAGCTAGCCTAAAGCGGTCTCTATGCCCTTCACTTATAGTAAGTAAAGCTCGTTCCGCCCACCCTTAGTAAGCTCCTTCCTTCTTCTTCTTTCTCCTATCCCTGTGGGAAAGCTTGATAGTCTGACTTTACCGGTGGTCGAGCCATCAAGTCCTATCCCTTAGAGGGAAAGAGAAGGAATCTGTCTAGCATCTGGAGTGATCGTAGATAAGGGGTTCAGGGTAGCATCAGGGTTGTCAACGAGAGAAGGCTTCAGGGTCGCTTCTGGAGTTCTTAGAGAAGGCTTACTTCAAGAGGGCGAAGAGGTCGTTAAGAAGGGGTTCCCCCCTGGTAATAGAAGTAGCTATACTCTTTGAGGAGAGGGTAGCAGAATACCATTAAGATGAATATCCCATTAGTGCAGCTCTTTCCTAGGTAAAAATACCTAACAACGAAAATAAGGAGGGAGTTAAGAGCTTCTGGGTAGCATCAGGAGACTGACTTACTATAAACTAATAGTGAAGGTCGTAGAGAAGGCTTCTTATAAGAGAAGGGTACAGTAGCTCGTATCGAATAATATTCCCGAGATGTGAATCTCACTAAAGAACTTCGAATCAAGATCTTCATCAACATTCCTCGTGGTCTTGCTAGTTATCGTAGACAACCCTGGAACTAGAACAGAAGCCAGATAGTTGCCCTCGAGTCTCACTACTTTTCTTACCCTGGAACTAGAACAGATTCCGTCTCGTTCCGCCTACCCTTCTTTCATGAGTTTAGGAGTGAATGAGCTAAGCCAGAGCTTTCTCTCCCACAGGGATAGGATGTTCAAAGTGAACTTGCTCAGCCCCTTATTATTAAAGGGGAAAGGAATTAACAATTCACTATCAAGCTCTACCACGGGGCAGGGAGAGGAAGATTAATAAGGCGCTTTTAAGCCCTGAAGCTACCTCTTATGCCTTGTTGTTCCTCCTACCCATCTCTTACTTCAGCGTAACCAGCCAAGATTGAAGTTCCAACTGCATTTGTAACAGTAGCACTCTCGCCCACCTGTTACCATAAGCTCAATCCGAACTTAGCCCTTACTGGCAAGATGGACCATCTGACTCTTGTACCAACCGGGGACCACAAAGTAACTATTCCACTTTTCCACACCTCGGAACTCAACTCAAAAGTTCCATTGAGTTCTCACAACCGTGCCAACTGTTCGTCTACACACCGAAGGCGCCAACCGTGTACAGTGCACGCAAGAGTTGCTGCCTACTCTGCAACGAGACCTCAAAGGTGCCAGCTGCATCGTAACACAAGTCCTCCCACCAGGCCACAATTCATTCGACGAACTCTTGACTTGACACCACGCCCTTGGTACTTGTCGGAGGTGGTGGCAACTTGGTATGCGGAAGGATCATCACATCCGGCTGTTAGCTCTCAATCAGGTAGGGTTTATGACTTCGTTAGAGACTCGATTTGAATGGCTGACGGATTCCATGGATTGGCATCCGAATCGGGTAGCTTCTGCATATCCCTTACTCCATAATTGTTTTTGGCTTGAAATAAAGGTAGGTGACAGAGGCATTCTGAGCCGACTACATGCGCATCTAGTGCAGTGAATGCTATTCGCTTTCCCCTGTCCTTTCATTCAAAAGCCCCTGAATCTGAGCTCTGAAGCCCCTTCTTTTTCACCCATCCTTCTTCTCCAGTCGCGGATTCTCCACTTCTTCGGATTCGGATGTAGATGTGTCTGCTGAAAGCCTAGGTTTACTATTATATATACCCCAGAGTAACTAAATGGAATCTGGAATGGGTTATTGAGGTAAAGGACTTCAACCTCGCAGGGTATGATGAAAAGCTCTCACCAGGATTGTGTTTCCAGGTCGATTGAATCAACATTTCCCTCTTTCTTTGTGATAGCTGAGAAGCGTTCTAAATACTTTTCGACAAGGGGGGCAAAGGATTTTTGTGAATACCTAGGGAGAGTGAAGTACCATTCCATAGCTTGATCAGTAAGGCTCCTTGGGAATAGTCTGATCATAAGACTATCATCATGAGCCACTTCAGCACATTAGGCGGATGGGCATAAAAGGATTTCACGTGCGTAAGGGGATCCCCTTTTTCGCTATGTAGGTTCAACTACTTTTTGATGTGGGCCCCATCATTCCTTCCAAATCTAAGGATCATAGGGTTGAGGACCTCTTCATACGAATTTTTTTTATTTCCTCTTAATGTTTCGAGCCACTGTCTCTTCAAGCCTTTTTAGCTGTTCCTGGACTTTTGATAGGTTTACCCAGTGGATTTTGAAAGAAAGGTTGTTGGCAAAAGCCTGGGTTAGGTGTGAAAGGTATTCGGTTGCCACCAGCTCTTAAGCACACCCATTGGCATTGACTGCATGGGATCGAAAGACTTCCGGTTTCGTGAACGTGTCCATAACTTTCTCATGGATCTGATTTGGATGAATACACGGGAAGCCCAGAGACCTCATTTGGCATTGTGCGGCTTCCTTAATTGCACTAGCGCACTCAGGTGATCAACAAGCCGTTGGTTGAACCAATAGGGGCTCCGGCAGAAGATACAACCAGACACCCAATCCCAGCAGAAGACATGTTAGTAGGACGAATCGGCTGTCTTTGACGTAGGCGAAGGCCATTGCCTCTGATAAGCCGAATGTCCTTGTACGACTAATTTGTCTTGTGGCGCCCGCTAATCCAATAACGCGATCCGGGGATCTAAGTAGGGTGGCTTTGTTGCCTCTATTTTGATCTATTGTCGAAGCAAAAAGAAAGGGCAACTGTTCTCGAATCAGCAATGCCACATCTGACTCAATCAAAAAGCATTTAAAAAACCTCCCTTCCCCCTTTTGCCAAGGAAAGCCTTGAAAGCAGGAAAGGCAAGCTATTTTAACAACGGGGTTTTCTTTTTTATAATACGATATGACCTTCCAAAATTCAACTGATGAAACCATTCTTCAGCCATACCAGACTAATTCTGTCTACGTCTAATGAGCCTAGCCTAACGGTTCTAGGGCGAATTCCGTCTATTGCTCCTTACCCTATAGGTTATAGAGAGACTCTTCCCAGTGCCAAGAACTAGGATCAGAAGGAAAGTCTCAACCCTTTGGTACGAAAGTAGGCTATGATTCCCAGAGAGAAAGAAATGGTTTCATATAAAGGCTTGGCACCTAGTTATCTTTATTTAAGTCGGCCTTACTCGGGCTAAGTTCAAGCAAAGATCAGTCCTTTAAGCTAAAAGCTTAAGTGATCAACTAGAAGAGACCACCTTCCCCAATGAAACTTCTTCCCCCTCCGCTGCTCTAAGTGGCGCTAAAGCCCTTGCTGCCTTCTAAAATAGAATAGAATGGCATTTTCTTGGCCGATGTAGTTGCCTGTCACACGCCTTTCACATGGGCGGTAGAATGAAACGAGAACCCTATTACCAAGCAAGGGCCGCAAGCTATGACACGTACCTGCTCTGCGGGTTTGGCTAAGCTTAAGGCTGACGGCTGGTTGTGTTGAAAGACTAAGTCCAATTCAAAACTGCACTTAAATCCGTTCACTGATCAATTTTATCTTCTTAATTTCGATTCTTTTTTTTTGTGTTCAGTCATAAGCCCAGCCCTTTTCTTTTGAAGCTTGTTTCCGCCTTTGTTCGTAACGTTGGGATTCAATAATCACATAAATGAAGGGAAGCTGTCTTTGATGCTGGCTCTTCTTATGATGATATGGTTTTCATCCCTGTGGTGCGTACTGAGGAGCGTGTCACCTCTGTGACTCCTCCGCCTGCAGCTCCTACTATGGCAGTTTCATCACCACTTCCTTCTAGTTTCCCTGCTCCAGTTGAGATTACTCATGCCACTAATGCAACGACTTCGGCTGCTTCTAGCATTGCCGGTGATTCGATTACTATTCCTGCTCTTGCTGTTTCAACAGCCCCTGACGGAACGGAATGAAAGAAATAGGTTCGAGATCCGCTTACAATGGATAGCCATAGTAATGGGATTGGGAATCCCCGGGAGAATAAGTTCTTTCTGGCACTCCGGTAGCAGATTCCTTTATATAAGGATTTACTTATGAATCGAGTCGATGCGTCATTGCCTGGGCCTAGCAAGGCGGGTTCTTCGGAAACGAGATCAATAGGAGGATCGGACCCGGAATCAAGGAATTGTCTCAACGGATCGAGATAATGGGGCCTAGCTTGCCCTTTCTCTTGTTCGGATACAGCTACTGCGGATTGAGAGGCATCGGACCTAGTGGAATGTTCTTACCCACCGGTAGAGGTTTCAGAGACTGCTTTAGATCTTGGAGTTTCATGGCTTGCTCCCCTCGGTAGCCACACAGGAGCAAGAGACCTGGGAGGATAAGTACTAGTTGGGAGGTCATCCCTGGTGGTTCAGTCCGACTGGCAAGAGCCTCTGTGGATTCGAATCCAAATTCTTTCAATTTGACCATTGAACCGGTTGGAAGAGATGAATAGTTCGCCTCTAGTGCTTACCTCTGATCGATTGATGGAAAGGATTGACTGGATTCGGAATAAAGACTGGACCGGGTCAGCTTAATGTAATGGCTTCTATCGGCACCAGATCCCCAGTATTCTCCAATTGCTGCGGGTCCACCAATTGATATGAAGATGCACCTCCCCTTCGGATGGATGGGAACGGGAACAGCAGAAGATGACCTGGGAGACGAGGGATCACTGTCTCTACTTACGTCTTTATGAGTGCTGGCTCACTCACGAGGTTGGGTTTGGCCCACGCCCACCTGCTTCTGCGGTTTAGGGATCATCGGCAGCTGCAAATGTTGGGAGCCTAGAGCGGAGGGAGATAAGTGAAAACATGGATAGGTGTGCCCTGGGACACGGGAATGGGAGAGAGACAAAGAAAGAGAATATGGTGGGGCTTAGCTAGCAATTGATCACCTTGGCTCGGACTTGGAATACATTAGTTCAGGGCTTACCAACATGGGGGAACTAGATAGGGGGGTGAGTGCCTTTGGTGGCAAGGAATTGGATTCTTATTCGCCTCTATCCGGTCCCGGGACCACTTCTCCCTGTTCCTTTCATTAAGCTTCCGTTAATCGCCTTGGTCCAGCATTAGATCCCGTGGGTCCGGGCATTCCTTACTTATTATTAGTGAGCTAGGGTCAGCCAGTGTAGAAGAATACTTGGCCAATTGAGCTCCCATTCCTTCCATCCGACCGGATGCAGAAAGAAGAGATGGGGTACTTAAGTTTCATTCCGTACCGTCAGCATTCATTCCCCAGATTCGGTTGCTGCTACTTCGGAAGATTGAGAATGGTATCGACTTGCTCCACCTTCCTCGAATTCCTTTATTGATGACCCAGCATTGCAATAACTCATTGTATCCAGTATTGGCTGGGAGGCGAGCAGAGGATTAATTGGATCGTTTCGGAACCCTGATTGAGGCTTCTCGTTAGCTTAGCCGGCCAGTAGAACAAGCATTTGGATACGGAGAGGAAGATGCCGGTGGGACAGGTGCAAAAGAATCTGTTTATGGTTTCGGCTCGACTCGAGTCCAGATGTTGAGGGAGAGGACCCGTCTTCCGATGAGTCCGAAGACTTGGCACGTACCGTCTCATCAGAAGTGTCAAGAACAGAACACGTCTTTGTAACCAACGAAATATCCCCTAAAGAAGCCATAGCCAAACTCAAGTACCGAAGAAAGGCTAGATAAGATGATGGAGATTATATAAGCTATGCTACTTTTTATTTGCTCAAAAGACAAGGCAGAACAGGGGGATCCCCCAAGGTCAGATAAAATTGGCGAAACCAGTAATCCACAGAAGAACATGACCGAGGGGCAGTCCTCGCGACACGAGGTTCCAAAGGAAAGATGATCAAGTAGCTTTACTAATAGGGCGGAGGGATCTTCAACAGACTCTCTCTCAGTTGAATGAAGAAAGTCAAATGCAGCAAAAAGGGATTGTCGCGCCATACCCCCTTTACATGAAAACAGTAGCCTTTCCTCCCAAGTTCAAAGAACCCAACCTGCAGTCTTTTAGCGGGAAAGGGTCCCCTGGGCAGCATATTTTTCATTTTCAGGCATTTACTGGGGGCATTGCCGGAAACGACGCTTTGATGATACGTCTTTTCGTAAGCACCCTCCGCGAGACTGCATTCGATTGGTATGCCAGGTTGCCTGCTGGAACCATAAACTCGTGGGCGGACTTACTCAAAAAGAGCGAAAGAAAGAGCAGAGAATGAGCGGACTATTCTCGTACAATATTTTTATATTTTTTTAGATTTATATACGACATTTCAATCTACGAAATATGCGATGCAATTTTATAGCTGCGTCCGATGTGGAGCAATTCTTAGGCAAGAAGTGGCTTCTCGCTTTGATCGGAAACATTTTTATATTTATATACGCAATAAAAAGAATTCATTAGAAAATGAGGAGAATGATCTTTCCTTTCTTTTGGTACGAAATCTCCGGCAAGTCCCAGAAAATGCTCATTAATGTTAGGGGAAAAGGGAGAAGACCCATAAAAAAGTTTGAATGCGGCCGGATTAATTGCACGAGCCTTTGAAATCATTCTTATCCATTCATTCAGTTATACTTTAATCCTGACTGAGAGCTCGTTTAAGCACGATAAAAAATTGCCCGGGTGGAATTAGCTCTTCACGCCAGATCTCAGTATATATTCTTAGCTTCTGAAGTGCCTGAAAAAGAGGAAAGCCATTTACTTGCTTAGCGTGAAAGGCTAGGGAGGGTAAGTTCCGTTTTACCGTCTTTATAAATAGGAATTGGTCAAAAATCCCCTGAAGTAAGGATTTTGAAGCGCAAGAGCAAGAGTCACTATAGTTGCGGGGAGCTAGTCCCGTAACAGCGGGCAGTTCGAGTTCTAGTTCTTTACAAGACAGATGGGAACTGTAGCTAACAAGTGTGCCCTGAGTGGAATGGCAGGACGGGTGCCAAGTTATTAGTAGCTAAGCAGCTAAGCCAGTAGTAGTTCAGTTCAGGTCAGGGCATGAAGCTACAGGTTCTATTTGCGGTCGTGAGACAGAGGTCGGAGGCAACTTGTTATATAGGCAGCCATGCATATTAATAGATCTTCTTCTATACTAGTAGTAGGAGTAGTGGGTGAATAGATTTCCCCCCTTAGTCAAATAGGGCTTTTTAGGTTCTAGTAATCCCCTATTTGATCCAGTTTAAGAGGGGCGTAGCGCTTGCTTACTCTTTCGAGTAAGGACTAATTCGTGCCTAATTCCAATTGAAAGCGTGACAGTTTATGGAAACCCGGGAATTTTGTCCTAATCCTATCTTCTCGGAGATAGTAGAGCACTCGCTTCGACAGTTGTGATTGCGCTTTTTAATGAGGAAAGTGCCTGGCCTGGAAGACCATCTTTAAGAGAGAAAGTTCCTTGCCGAAAGCAATCCAAGGCTCTCTCAAATCAAAAAGGCAGAAGAGGAATCGGACGCAGCCTATTCTTCTTATTGCTAACAGCCTATTAGGGAAAAAAGTATAGTAAGAGGCAGGAGAAGGCGAAAGAAGTGGAATCCCCCGGTATTCGTACCAAGGCTCTCTCTCTTCCTTCCATTCTAGTTACCCAACAAAGAGTTAGATCCGCTCACTAAGCTAGTAGTTAGTTGCTACATTCCATTCGGCGAGGAATTCCTCTTGTTGAAATTGAAAATATCAATTAGAAGAGAGAGATGTGGAACTCTTTGACAGCAGGAAAGAAAAGGAGACTCGCTTTAGTGTGTTACAGGATAAGGACTCTCTTTAAGTATCAAAACAAGAGTTACAGGAGGCGAAGTAGGAAGAAAAACAAGACAGATTTTCGTCTTTTAGACAAGTCTAGTAGGGAGGGAATCTTTCCTTACTGATTATCCTAGTGAGAACAGCGCATAAAGAGCAACTTAAACAGCCTTTCCGTGCCGGTCAGCTAGGAATGAAAGCGGCGTACTCTTATATGTTTCAAATCCTTCTTAGGGATGGCATGTGTAACCCGCTTGCTTCGCTTCAAGTTTGAATGCCCAAGGTTGAATCCATGTACAGTCCCAGTCACGAAGAAGCAGTCCCGTCCTCTCTTAATGAGATATCTCTCTTTGTCTCGCCTTATCCTGCAAACAGCTTATTGGACAAGGCAAGGAAAGCCTAAACCGTGCGTACCCTTTACTCGTACAAAAACGATTTCATTGGCTTAATGGCAGCAGTAAGAGCGCATTCCTTGTCCGATTCTTTACTATGGATTCATGTGTCAAACAGCTCCTTCTCGGCATCAAGACCGACCCGTCGAGCCTAACAAGGCAAGAACAGTAGATATTCCTCCAACAGGGCATTCGTGAACAAGAGGGCATTCCCTCACAGCTGATTCTCAAGCAGCTTCTTCTTGAACTTCCCCTTCTTCCAACAAAAGGAAAATCGTCCGCTGAAGGCCTAAAGAGAGGAACAACCCCAGACGCGAAAACAACTCGAAAGGCGAATCTATTTCAATCTACAATCCCAGACGCGACAGCAACCTAAAACGCTACATTCCTTGGGATCAGACATTGGTACCCCATCTCAATACCAAATCGTCTGGTAGTGGGAAATCGTTTGGTATTATCTCGATGGTACAAATCGTCTGCTGTCAAAAGCTATTTGGGATCCATTCTATTACTATTTTATATGTCACTTTGGAGCAAGTGAAGTTACTGCAGAATTGCTTAGACTTGCTTGACTGGACTAGCTGGACTTAGCGGACTTACCCCCTCTTGCTTTGTCTGCCCCCCTGTTTACCCCCATATCCCCGCTGCGTGGGCGTAAAGGAAGTCAACTAAAAACGAATAGTTGAACAACTTATTAATGCTTTGGCCGCTGAAGAGGAAGAACAAGAGTCTGGTTGCGCTTCGGGACGACTTCCCCTACCACTGTTAAATAACACCCTCTTCCCTTAGTATAGTAAGCTGGCGGGCTTCTTCCAAGAGAGTGCCTTCACTACACTCCCCCTTCAGACGCCTATGGCGTACTAAGGTACCATTAGGAGTATACTTTCTGAAGGCAGGGGAACTCGAAAACAACAAACGCCACTATGAAACTGTTTAGGCGACATTCCACGCACAACTCGCATTGAAGACGCTCCACTCGTTCGTAAGCACAATGGACTCGCGGTGAGTATGGTATGGAAGAAGGATAGGGTCAGCAGGCGAAAGGTAAACTGTAGTCTTATTGTATTGAAAGATAGGCATTAACTCTAGCCTTCCCACTCTATCCGCTTCAACACTGGCACTGGAAATAATCCATCATGTATGGTTTAACCCTCGTGCTTAACAATAGCTAGTCGTACCTCCGGTCCAGTATAGCATATCCGCTTAAACTCTAGGACTTCCCTTCCCACCATAGAGAGAAAAAGTCAATGTTTGCTTTTAGCCCTTCCCTTAAGCAGTTCCGTCCTAGCAGTGGTTATAAGACTTGCATCTAAAGCAAAAGGGATTGGGGCTGTTTTGTCGTTTTAATATGCTTAAGACTCCCATGTTGCAAAACCATGGATTTAACAAACAAAAACGTGGATTTCCCTCTTCTTTCTCGTTCGGGCGATACAGCCACTATCTCCCGATCGCTAAGGGTTAAGGTTTGTTCTATTCGTTCAATGCCTTCTTTCGAGGGAGGGTATGGGCTTCCTTTTGTATGCTCCCGTCTAAGGGTTCCCTTTCTTTCTTTTGCTTCTTCTTTGATTGAAGGAAGGGCCACGTCCGAGGCACTGGCTGCCCACTCAAGTCTTATAACTTCTAAGTCCCACGCCCAATGTGGGAATTAATGAATAAGTAGTTCTACCAATACCAGAGCTCCACTTGGATTATCGTAAAATGAAGTAAGCAAGCCAGGTCCACGACATCTGGTGAAAGTCTTCAATTCTAAATAAGCCCTTTCCCATCCATATGGGGATGAATGCTATCCTTCGTCACCTTCCTTTTGAAGTCTCTTAGCTTTCCTGCTCTTGCAATAAGCGAGGGTGTCCTGGCCTAATAAGGTACAAGAAAGACTGGGTGGCCGCTAAGAAGCGGAATCGAGAGCAGGAGAAGCAATGGTGGATCCAAAGCCAGTTCCAGTTCCGCTAGTTCAAGAAAGTGGACTATCAAATCAAGAGCAGTCCCTGGACTGGACGTTTATAAGCTAGTAAAGTCTGGTGTAGGTCTTCCCCAGCTAGGAGTATATAGAAAATTTCAGCCTTTTTCTCGGTTAGTGGGGGAGGACCCAAAAAAGCAAAGCAGAAAAAAAATCCAATACAAATACTGAACAAGAAGCAGCCTACCAACCAGCTAATGAACTCCTTCGTATCAAAGAAAAATGGGCCTTCTCCACAGGGACTCAGTCTTGCTTCCATCGCCTTAGCCTTTGCTATGCCTCGTCTTCCCTTCTTCGGGCTAGGCACCTAAGAGCAGATTCTTTTCATGTGCAGCAGCATAGTCTTGGGTTTAGTCTAAAAATCCATTCACATCGATAGGGGGCAGGGAACCAATAAGAAGCATTTCCGGGCCTATCAGACTATAGCTTTCCCTTTCCGTGCGCATAGGGGAAAAAAGAAGTCTTCATCGACACCTGACATCTTTCTTTTTGATTCAGCTCTCTTTTTTATGTCACTTCCAGTGAAGAAAGGGTCGGGTATGTGCCGCTCATACCATCAGCAGATGGATTAATTACCAGTGGTTCCATGCCACCCAGCATCTTGCACTACACGTAGATCGGAAAATACGCTGTTTTATCAGAACTTGCGGAAGCTCGTAGCACGCCCTCCCTCCGCTCGTTAGCAAGCAAGCCATCGTAAGAGACGCAGGAAAGCAAGCTTCAGAAGCAAAGGCGCAGACGAAAGACGTACATAATAAAAAAGACTTTTGATGAGAGATTACTTTGCTAACAGGTATTGCTAAGGTCCTCGTGCCATGCTTCGTCCCCTTTCGCAGCATTCTCCTAGAAGAAGGAAGATGGGCTTTCTGAACTGGCTTGCTTCCTTGAATGTGCCTTTGGACGGTCTCTTTCTCTTTGCCTTGTCCTTGTGGGTATTTCATGCCGTTTCAGAGCAGTTATAGGGGCTCTGAAGGACTTGGGATGTCTGACACCATCAATCGGCCTTTCAACGCAGAGAAATGGCCTTAGAATGGATTGACTCAATAGCCAGGGTTTGAAGTTGACGATCGATGAAGATCAGCTCAACCAAGAATGCGGACAAGCTGGGTGAATTCATTCATGGCAGGAAGGGGGGGCTGGCGCCCAAGCATGAGAGGGCGAAGCTGCTTTGGCTCCGGTTTTGAGGTTCAATCGGAGAATGGGTCTTCGGCGGTTTAGTCAACGAAAAGCAAATACAAGAGTTCAAAGGATTTGCTTGAAAGCAAGGCTTCTTCTTTTCAGGCTTCAAGTCTTGTTGTTTCAGTATCCTTAGGTTAAGAATACGAATCCCATTTCCTTTCAAGGAAGGTATCCTCTACCCGAAATGGACACTATGCGAATGTTAATAGAAATAGCCGAAGAGATCCAGTTCATCTGAATTACTAATTTATCAATGACTTTTGAATAAGCTAATAACATCAATGAATCTTCCCTGATTAGAGTGGAGTGAGGCATGAAAGAGTTTGCTGTGCAGTCGGAAGGAAACTGATTGACCTAATATTGACTATTGGGAATTCACTTCCTGGGCTCCCCCATAAGCATACTCTTTGACTATGGTTGCTTGTTGATTAATTAGCCCTCTACAGGCCGACAATAAAGGAGAAGACTTGAATAGCAGACTAAGAGGGGCGTAGCGTCTTTACTATTGGGATAACTTGAATCTTCCTCGATAGGTACATAGAACGAAGCTTTCAGTGCAGCATTCCATTGAAGACGAGAAAGCAAAGAAAAGACATATTGTACCATTACTCTAACTCCTATGGAATTGATTTGATAAAGTTGATATATCCATCCTGAAGGCCTTTTCAACAAGATCGAAAATCATGCTTTTTATCCCAAGGGGAATGCCAAAAGCAGCAGAAGATCTATTTATTTCAATTCCGAGGAAGATCAAAGTAAAGGGGCGAAGCGAAAGCTGTACAATATACCTAGATCCGAGCTAGCCGGGTATGAACTCGATTTTCAGTCTATGATTGCCTGCTATGAGTAGAGAGGAGAAGGAGAGGTGAGAGGTAAGGCTATGTTCATTTTTTCTTTCTCGATGGGGGAAAGCTTAAGTTAAAAGAGTGGTCAAGCCAAGAAGAATCGGGTGGGAACATTCGACTTCATCGGTCGGGTTCGCTTTAGCTTTACCTTCTGTCTGTGCTAGCTAGGCTAAGCTAAGTCTGGCTGCTTTAGTGGAGCCGGTGGCTTGACAAAGAGAGTACGGGAAGAATGGATTCCTATGCGTCCGAAGCTAATGAATCTGATGCCATGGATTCTGTTTTCATGCTAGCGAGAAACGAATACCTGGCTTCAAGGGAATGGGCAGAGACCCGGATTTCCCCTTTTTCCAATCAAAGGATCAGGATAGGAGAATGGAATGGGACTAGACCTGCAACCACATTCACTCACTCTAATCTCTAATATACAGCGAATTCGACGGGAGAGACTTTTCACTCAAGGAAAAGGCCTTTCGGCTTACTTACACGATAAGGGGGAAGAGACCTCAAAGCACATTCACTGATAGCGGAATGGACAGCTTCGAAGGCTTACAAGGATACCGGATTGAAAAGCATTGCCCCTTCCACGATGAAAGACATTATACTTTCTTTTACCCAAAGGAAGGAGACAACAGTCTTCCATCAGACTCCTAACAAATGTAAGTTTTTTCATGTTTGAAAAGCCTTTCATTCATTTGCTTTTTCTTATCTTATTTTGCCTATAGCTGATAGGAAATAGAGTACGATACATCCATCTTTCTCTTGCTTCTTACCGTACTTCTCTATAGGTAGTTCATCCCCTTCTAAGAATCCCATCTGTCTATATTCGTTTTTTCTCGTCCGTTCAAAATTTTTTATCTAGAATTCATTCATTCAAGAAATAGCATAGATATGTGATTCTAGAAATATCTTAGATGAAGTTCTTCTTTCTTTGCAAGGATTGACAAACCTGCGCCCAGGTTCATGGCATCTTAAAAAAAGAAAGCTTGCTTGCCCTTAACGAGTACGAGTGAAAGCCTCGTTTTGTCTTGCTGAGACTCTTGTCCTCGATTCTTCTTCGAAGTGACAATTTTCAGGCATTCTCCTTTCCTGGATGGAAACAAGCAATGGATGAGGAGATGGGAGCATTACATCAAAAAGAGACCTGCTTAGGAAACTAACTACTTTGCCTCCTGGAAAGCAAACTCTTGGGTGTCGCTGGGTTTATGCTGTTAAGTATCAACCAGATGAGTTGAGCGATTGCAAGCTTGCTTAGTTTCTAAGGGGTATACTCTTACGTATGGTGTAGACTATTTTGAATTATTTCAAACCTCTTGCCCGCCTTAATTCAGTCCCTGTCTTTCTTTCAGTGGCCTACTTATTTATATGAGCATTCCGCTCCTGCTCCTTCTCCTCTTTGATTTGATCGTCGTTGGTCCTTAACTTAAGTAAGGTAGGGTCTTTATCCCTTTTTCGGGTATCCTCCTCTTTCTGTCCCTAGTTATGGAGTGCCCCTATTTCCCCAGTTATGGAGTGCCGGACTGGTGCGCAGATATTGGTTAGTGAATCTTATCTTTCCGCCTTGAAGAAGCATGCAAGGAACCCTCTCGAAGTGAGCAGAATAAAGAAAGGGCTATTGTGATCTATTGCAGAATCAGCAAACTCTACTCGCTTTCAAGCAGCAGCTTCCGCAGAACCCGAGTCTAGCGGTTCAACCGAAACCTGCCAGTCAGTCCTTATCCGTGTTCAAAGGTCCTGTGCTAACTCTTTACTTTAGTAGTGGAGATGTATAATGCAGTTTCCAAGCGATGAACACTAACTTCAACAGTAAGGATGCAAGCAAACAAATCTCAGTCTTGAAAATCCTCACGAGGAAATATCGATTATCAGGCGAAGTTCAGTACATAAAAATATCTTTTTCGACCTGCAAAAGCCAAAGCAATTATCGGCATTCCTACTTGGAGGGTGAGAAAAGGACTATCCTTTCTTTGAGCGACTGCCTCTGGAAGTGGATCCCTACAAGCGAGCTACGGAAACGAGTGGAGGTTAGCTTTGGTTTTCCTATGAACACTTCCTGATATGAAACTACGGGAAATAGGGAAAAGACAGTCTTTCTCCTTCGGACCGGTTGTTATGATCGCTGCCTTCGCTTTCGCTTTTTCTCCAAACTTGCCTTGATCCGTTCTGTAGAAATGGAATCCCAGGTGGAAGGCAATCGCTTCTTCTTCTCCCTTGCTGTAGAAATGGCTTACCGGGGTGGGGAACTGGATTTGTGCTTACACCTGCTATATTGGTACTGCAACGAACGAGTATTCAAGTCCATCCGTTCAAGAGCATTCTTGCGGGTTTGAACATTGCTTGGGAGAAAGATTTCCATTAGTCATCATCTTATTGAAGTTTTCACACTTTCTTAAGGAGGAGTTGCTCGGATCAACTGCCTCACTCTAGCAACCAGCCGGCTTAAAGGCAAAGAGAAGAACTACCTATGCGAGACTCAAAGACCGAAAAAACCTAATTCCACTCTATTGACGGATTTGCTTGCCTTCCTCTCTAAAGTCAGTAAGATGCGCTCTGCTCCTATCGATTCTAGTTCTGTATCCATCCTCTACTTGCCCCAACAATGGGTTTCCAACCTTTTTATGAGTCAATTCTGGAAAAGGAGCTTCTACTTCTAAGCCTTGGTTACGTGACAACCTGAGGTTCAGCAAGCACGAAGAGAGTTCAGACACGGCCATGCATCTGGTCTTCCTTTCAATTATTTGGCAGTTATGGCTTGGCTGGCAGAAACAAGCACATTTTTTACGGCATAACTCTTTGTGCTGATCGCATTGTGGCTGCTGCAAAGAGTTACTCCCTCCAACTTCATGCTGCCTTCTGGGGAGACAACAAGGACTCCAAAGATCCGAGTACGGTCTCAAGGTCAGCACTTCCATCCGAGTACACACTAATCTATCTATCCGCATCTCTACCCGCATTAGCGGAATCTAAATCCAATGGGCAGGAGCTCCCTCTCTTTCTGGGGTAGGAAGCTTGAGCAGCAGAGACAAACGTGGCTTTAGGTGAGTAACATACTCGGTTTGTTCACCTGGAAGAATGAGCAAAGGCACTAGGCGCGGTCTGGTCCTTTTCCGATTCCGAAGAGTCTCGACGGTCTGCCCATAGAAAACGCAACTTGGCATCCCTCATTTTTTTCAATGCGTCGTGCCATTTCGCTGCTTTACCGAAGGCCTCTGAAGCGGGTTGACACCATCACACGCCTTGATGCACTGACGGCGTGCACATAGCTTTCAGTTTTTCGTCTTGTCCATATGATCTAACTCGTAATTCAATTCATCAGTCTGCTGTTACAGCTAGTGAAGAGAAGATAGATCTCGAGTTTCAGTTTGAAGCCCTAAAGTCAGCTTCTTTTTAAGCTCCTTTTGAATCCCACCCCTGGTCTAAGCCATTCAACGTGTTTAAGCTAGTGCTTCTGTCTTCTCTGCGATTGAAGTTGCAGTGAAATGCCCGATGAGGTTCTTTCTCTTTCTACTGGTGGCATCAGCGAGGATCTAGACATTATTTGATTGGAAATTGTTGTGCGTTTGAAGGCCTCTTTGTCGCTGTCTGTGGGGCTCCTCTACCAGAAGTTGATCAAACGCTTTCTCTTTACAAAGATGCTCATAGAATCGTTTTTCACTATTTCAGCTATCAATACGGTATGCAGGCGAGCTTTAGGAATGGGAATAGTAGTGGTTGTGCTTACGAGAATGTAAAGCTACAGTCATCCTTTAGTCAGGAAGCACTCAACGCTGGCTTAAGACCTGCTTTAGTAAGGCAATTGGAATACATAGGAGATGGGGGCTTTCGGATTCAACTAAGAGCCAGGAAGAGTCGCTAAGGCAAGAGCCAAGATCACAATAGTCCTCTTGAGGTTTTGAGATCGTAGAGGAGAGGCTTTGCCCCTTCCTAAAGTTCTTGACTCAATGCCAGGCGATTTGCTAACCGGTCCCTTTACTTAGCTTAGAAGGTCTGGGAGACAAGGTCGGAATTGACGTTGTTACTATAGGGCTAGGTAAAGGGATAGACAAGGTCAAGGTAGGATTTACGTGTTGTTAATGAGTTTTCCCCTTTTTTAAGTAAATTTCCTGCTATTCAATAGTGGTTAACTAGCTGCTCACTTGAACAACCAAACAGGTTTTCTTTAAAATAAAAGTAGCCACGAGTGGAGTTAGCCAATTCTATTTCTATCCATTACGAGCATAAGTTCTTAAATCGGCTTGTTTTATTAGTAGCTGTCTCCAGTTAGCCAGCCAGCAGGAGCTCGTTCATGACTCTCAGGAATCGGTCAATCTTGCTGCCACACTTCCTCCAAGGAGGGGAGGGCATAGGAAAGCGACTACACCACCATTGTTTGAGTCGATCGTTAGCTTCACTAATCTCCCCCCACCCAGCCCATTGGTTTCTCCTGCGATTTCTCTTTACTGAACCTGGCCAAAGGATTCGTTTTCCAATGTATATGTCTTAGTTGACAAAGCTGTTTACGTAATAGGCTGCTGGCTAGAAACATAGGAATTTGGAATGTTGAGATGACTGGTACGTTTATCGATACACTCGAGTAGATGCTTTCAACAAGCCCCACTCACAGATAGCTAATGAGCTAGCTCTTTTAAAAAGAAACCAGCAATACTGGATGCGATGTTTGGAACAAAAAGACCACCAAAGGTTCCCGAAATGTTCGCAAATGACTTGTCATATGGCCGTACAGAAGAACAAGCAGACATGGACCATTTCAAAAAATAAAATGATTTATTAGACTCGGGTTCACTCCAAAAATGGAAGAGCTTAGCAAAGAAAGAAGAAAAAGGGTGACCCGAAGCCTCCGTCTTGGTAATGAACAATAGATCCCTAGCGGTTGTTCTGACATGTGATTAACCGAATCAGCTGCGTAGCCCTCTTTCACAGGGGAGGTGTGGCGGCATAGCCTGCTTCCAGAAAGTCATTCATGTTGAAGGTGGTCGCCCATTTACTTAGTTTTAAGCACTTCTTCTTATATGCTCACTTCGATGCTCGATTTTTGCCTTGCTTCGGGCCCTCGCCCGGAGAACGCTGGAGACGTAGCAGACATGTCCCAAGCAGAACGACCATGCCCGGAAACCACAGGTGGCGTGGAAGACTGGTTCCCGAACATAATTAGTCGAAAGCGAAAAGATAGAGTCCCAGAAAGAGAAAGAAAGGGTGAGGAAGGAAAAAGGGGCCCATCGACTGGGTAAACAGAGTCTCGGAATAAAAATGAGAATCGTCGAGGCCCCCTACGTCTTTCAAAAAAATGGCTGGTAACAAATACGACTTCGCCCACTGCAACGAATAGAACAATAAGACGATAGGGGTATGCGACTAGACCTGCAAGACTCGCTTTGGGTTACTCCACTGAAAGGGCAACTAAAGGAAAGGGCATTCACCCGATCTATGACAACAAGGGATTGGACTCGAGCGAAGACTGGAAGGCTGGAACTGATGCGTACGGGATAGAACGAATCGAAAGCTTACGGACTGCAGACAGACAAGGAAAGAAAGTCCGCCCTAAACTAAAGAAAGAAAGGGGCTTCCCTAAAAGCGAGGCTATTTCACAAGCCATCAGACACGAATACAGCGAAGACTTCTACCACTTCGACAGCTTAGAATGCTAGACCTTATGCTTACGACGGATTACGTACTACGGATTGGACTGCTTAGGCGGCTTAGTAGCCTTTGCAGGATTATTGAAAGAAATTTTTGACATAAGTAAAAATGAAGGAGGATGAAGATTCAGTTTTCAAGGAAATGGCCCCATAAAAAGCGATACCGGAAATGACTAAAGAAGCGAAGGAAGATTCCCCCGCTGGTGCTTACTCTCAGTCTCAAGGAAAAGCTTTTACGACTGGGCGGACATACCGAATAGGCGGAGAGAAGGAATAGACCTAGGAAGGAAAGAAAGCCCCTCGATACAAAGGAATTGACCCCGGGCAGCAGGTAAGGTAATAGGACAATTTCTAAAAGGCTTCTCCTACAAAGACGATCGGGAATGGGGCTCCCCTGCAACCTAATTCCTTCCTTCTCACCTGAGTCTTAATCTCAAAGAAAGGGAATTGGCCCTGATACGGCTTCGAAGACTGTTAGGCATGGACTGCTAGCGGACTGGAAAGAAGGACTTGTTACATCCTCAAAAGAGTGAAAAGTACCTCAACGAATAGAAAAAAGTCAAGACAAGAAGAAAGTCTAGCCGGAAGAAAGTTTTTGACCTAAGCAATAAACTACATGAAAGCAAGCAGAGGAAGCGGAGAGGTACTTGAGAGAATGGAGGGCAGGGACCCCTAATCGAACGCAAGGAAGAAAGGAAGGGAACCCTTACCCGATACGGGAATGGGGATAGACTGATTAACCTACCTTTGGAGAGCTGCGAATCCTTAGATTGCTACCAACTAGACTAACAGATAGAATGAAGAGAGTGCTGGACTTACATACGTTATTTCCTACAAGACGGACTAGAGGATAGTACCTTGGACTGAGAGAGACTTTTTAGGCCATAAGCGATAGGGCCAGCCAATGGTGCTAGAACTCAAAGAAGATTCAATCGCTCAAGGAAGAGAGAAAACCAAAAAAGGGAATTCAACCCTTACCTCACTTGAGGAGTTCAAAAGTCTAAAGACAAAAGAAATGGACACTCATCCGAATAAGAAAGCCACTCGGGAATGGGCTAACTAAGAATGCGGGATGGACCACTTCCGGACATAGGCATTGCGCCCTCCTGGGGCTGATTCTATTAGACCCTCACACATAATAAACAAAGACTAAAACAGAAGGAGAAAGGCTGACAAGACAAACAGCAAGACTGACGATAGATCGAACTCAAACAAGAAGAGTGAAAAAAAAAGAAAGAAGAGAAGTTGCACGCGATAGAAAAAGACTGACGATGACTCGATTACCTAAAGGACCATCTTGTAAGTATCGAGGTCTTTCTTGTTTCACACAAGAAGAAAAAAATTGTCTTTATATAAAAAATGAGAAGTCTAGTTCGCCACAAGGGATGAAAGCAAGGAAGCTAGGAATGGAGTATAGGTTGAAAGCGGTCTTCGTCCACACGTAGGCCAGGCAAGAGTGATTCCTTTTATTCATACTAGGAGTTCCTCGGTCTCAGTCCTGCGAGCGAAAGGTTCCAAGCTAAAGTAAGAGAATTCGCTGCAAGTACAAGATCGGCTCTTACTCTTCAAAGAAGCCGATTTTAGACATTCTAAGACTTGAATCAAAAAGGTGTTCACAAATCCGTTTCTCTGCCACGTCTTACCGAACTACACGACCTCAATCCTCATCGCTTTCAGTCTTGATGGCAGATAGTTTACTGGTTGCTATCTCTTTCCCTTGAGAAAACTGAATGGGATATTCTCACTCTGCATGGGAAATGATCCCTGCTAGAAATAGATTCTTTAGTATGCCTCTATATCTATGTTTCATAGAGCCTTTCTTTCCTAAGCTTGAATGTGGCGAGGAAGGAATATGCCTGAAAGTCTTTCTTCTTTGTTTGCCCACAGATCTGCTGGAGGAAGGAAGCCAGGGAGACTTAGCATCCGATTATCGCCATATACTATGTTCTGGGAGGTGTGCATGAAGAGGAATTCCATGTAGGCAGCAACTAGCCTTCTTTCCTTGTTTTGTTGCACTCATTCACTCCGCAATTCCCTAAAGGGCAAGAGAGAGTCAAAAGGCAGAAGAAGAAAGGCTTGTGCACTCATAGGTGTCAAAATCTGCTGCACATTCATGCACAGAGAAGGCCCTCATTAAAGCAGTGAATCGTCGGGGGGAAGCGAAGGAGATTCTTTTTTCCAGAAGGAATTGCCCTCTTGAGTAATGGGGAAGTGAAGGGAGCTCAACCGGTAGATCAGAGGGCGCTCATACCTGGCCAGCTAGCCTATTTCATTCCGTCCATCTAGGTGGTTCATCAGAGCAGCTAGAGCCCTAGCCCTCGCCCACGGATAAAGTAGGGGTGTAACAGGGAATACAATACCAAAAGAATCACTATTCGATAAGCCAACAACGGATCAAACTCCGGAACAAGCCAAGCAAACTCCAGCCCGGGAAACTACGGCCAAGCACAGGATACGGAGGCCTTTTTATAGTATCTCTTATCGTAGTACGAGATCTTTGATTTGCAACATCAGTCTCTCTCCGGAGAGCCCTCTGCTGACCGAACCTACTGTTATGAAGGCAAGCAACCACAATGGAGTAGGGCTTCTCAGTGCGTAGTCTGTTTCCAAGCTCTGATAAGCGAGTCAAGCTTTCTCATCTCAGGAACAAGTCGACTAAGGCGATGGGGCATATCCGATCTTCCAATCGTTGATCTGGTTGAAAATGAGCAAATGACATTTCTCTGTAAATAAGGAAAGAAAGGCTAGTCCTACTGACACTGAACCTGGCTGGGGTCCCCCCCCCCCTCCAATCCCTCGGCTGAACCTTCTGAGGCCGTGACGACTTTCCGCAGGTCTCTCGTCGAAATGAGAAGCTAGCGAAACAGCGGTTGGTGTGCAGTCAACTACGTCGAACCTCACTCTGTCCCCTTAATTAGGAATTTTAAAGATTTTTCTTTTATAGGTGAATCAGGTTTTCTGTGTAATCTGAGGAGATTCGTTTCCCCTTTATTCTAATTACGTATAATAATTATATAGGGATCGAACTAGCTTTGCGCCACCCTATCCCGGTGCCAAAAAGGAGTCCCTAGCAGTACCGACTGTTGTGTCTTCGGCATCGAAAGCAGCAGCAGTCACCTCAAATGGGTTGGGTTCGCTCGAAGTCGTCGCGAGCCCTACGTTTGAAGCTTCAACACAGTCACTCCTTATAGTAGCTCGTTGCTACAACTTCTCTTTGGCTCGCCCCTCTCTCTAAAGAAAGGGGCTTACTCACTTCACTCGCTCTTGTTCAGTAGCGGTTTCTTCATTCTTTAGATAGCAGCGCGAGAGCTCTGAACTTTCATTCAGGTCTTTAGTTCCAGTCGAATCGCGAGCAAAGCTCGACACTGCTAGCGAAGCTCTACGACAGAGCATTTCCATTATTTCAATTATAGAACCAACTGCTCTCTCTCTTTCCGGCCGGTATGTAGAATCGTCGGAGCGAGCAGAGCAGCGGAGCGAAGTGGGCTGTGTAATCATTGGAATTTTTTTGTTCTATAATATATAAGGGTAGGTAAGTAAGGAGCTGAAAACAAGTCCTGCGGAGGCCCTTTCAATGCAAGCTAGCTCTTACTTGTGTTTAGTGAGGAGGCTACCTAACATAGAGGTGAATATAGCCCTGGTTGTGTTGTGATTTCTTCCTTGGGCAGGCCTGCCTTTAAGTGAGAGGGGGGAGTGATTTAACACAGGGAAAGTAGTATAAGGACGAGGCGCTGACTCTGCCATCTCTTTCTGTCTGCTTCCAGAGGTGCTTAAATGGTCTGGTCATTATCCGGGTGAAGGGATGGACTGGGGTAGGTAGGGATTGGATTGTTGTTGCTTTCGTAGCGCTTGCTTCTATCTATGTATAGTGCTCCCCATATCTGAAATCAATAACGTCGACGTGGATTCATGTCACTCCCTCTGGTGGGGTCCTCCCAAAATCCCGCTATAGGATAAACAGAGAGAATCTATTCTGTTTTCTATAGGCGGTTGGCTGCTGTGCTACAGATCTCACCGGAAGGGTCTTTTCCTTTGCTTGCGGGCGAGAGACTAGGCCAACTTACTGCTTACTGCCATGCCATGGTTTAAGCTTTAGGCTCCATAGACGGAACTCTTTCTTAGGTATTAGGGAGGGGGGGACACCACTCAGCACCTAAGGTGGGGTTCAATGCCTAACAAAAACGGCCAAAACAAAAGAAAAAAAAAAGATGTATGGCGGAGGGGAGGAGAGAAAGAACGCATGTATGGAGATTCTGTCTGTCGGAGGTTCGAGAATATATGAAAGGACATCTAAGACTAAGGAAGAAAAAAAGGGAGTACATTACTGAGAGAAGTGGTGATCTCGTCTTGCTTGCTGGGAGAAAGGAAGCTTCCGGACTCCCTTTTCCAGCCAGATAGTGAGCGATCACTCAGCAATGAACACTCACTGAAAGCGGCCGGGAAGGAGTACCTATCCCTTACGGGAATCGAACCCGTGTCTTCGACATGAAAAGACGATGTCCTAACCACTGGACGAAAGGGACCAAAAAGCCATTCCTCATATACCTCAGCTCCGAGAATAGAAGTGGTTCCTTTTCTTTCTATACGCAATTCAATCTTTCCTTTGTGTTCATGTTGGCGATTTCTGATGTGAATTCGGCGGGTCGTCCCCCCTTCCTACGGGTTCCCCCACCGATCCAGTGACACACCAACCACGCCCTTCCCTTTCTCCGATCAGAAAGCCCCCTGATCCCTTTTTTTTTTCTTTCATCCCCCCTGAACAGAATAAGTAAGGCCCCGTTCTTTCTAATTGAAGTGGCGAAGGCCTAGGCTAAAGTCAGAAAGAAAGTACGTTAAGGTTACGAAGTCACTTAGTCGAACTAGAAAGAAAGGGAGGCTAAGGTTACGAAGTAAGGTCAGCTGGTTAAGGAAAGCTCAGGTTATGAAATCGCTTAGCCGTTAATTAATTAAGTAGTAGTGAGGCGTCGGTACGGAGTTGCGTCAGCTGTAGATATAGACTAGGCTAAGGGACGGACTTCATCTCTTCTATTCTCTTTACTTACACCTTTTTCTTCCGCTGAGTCTAACGAGGCTCAGGTGCGGAGCCTTCCACTGTGGACCGAGACTACGCAAAGGTAGAACACCATAGAAACTTCGCTGACTTTCACCTTGATTTCGCTACGCTCAATAATAACCCGGAATAGCGGAAATCGGTTCGTGTTCCGCTTCCAAAGTCAGTCGTCGTCTTTGCCCAAGTTTGAACTGCAGACGACTCTCCAGTGGTTCCATTCCTTCTTACTTGACTTCTGGGGCAACCCAACCCGAATGGGAAGAAGAGGGTCAGCCAAACAGCGGTCCACTTTGTACATTTGCTGAGGCAAACCAATCAGGCATTTTTGAAAAAGGAAGGGAACTTCTCACCGAAGGAGGCAGTAGGAATGAAGGAGGCGGGAAGCTACCGCTTCTAGAATGCAAGCTTATCCTTTACTTTACTTTTTTTAGAGCGTACCGCTATTGAAAAGAAAAGGTTTATGGATGAAGTAATCGGAGTGACAAATGATTACGGTTCCGGAAACCGGATAAAGTCTGGAACCGTCGGTTACCTTTTGAATCAAAGTAGCGACGAGCCGAGTACTACGACTACAGGGGGGGGGAGCAAAGCTTCCTCGTCGCTTCTTTCTGGCGACTAGCTTCTCAAGTCAAGTGGGTGGCTTGGTAAGCAAGCTACCTTCAGCATCGGTCAAATTCCTATCAATAATAGGCCGGAATGGTGGGGAAGGGGGCCTCCCCACTTCAATGGAAAGGGGGGAATCGCCGTTTCACAGCCGCTCCTCTACAACTACTTTTCGCCCAACATGATCACGAACGAAGACAGAAAATTGCGTAGATAGGAGGACGAAACAAACCAACCCACTTGTCCTAATCGGAACGATTGAAGAAAGAAAGAGAATGGTGGCCCCTTTCGCCTAGGGGACATCGTCGGAGAACAATGTCGGGGACAGGGTGAGAACCTTCCGTTGGTTACGCCCTTTAAGTGTTGGTTCTTCCATATTTAGATATGGAGATAGATCCAGATAAAGATCTATATCTTTCTATCGATAGATAGATATCTATATTGATAAATGGATATTGATCTGGTTTCAAGATCTATGGAGAGATCCCTAAATATCCATTTGAAAAAAGAGATGAATAGATAGGGCGAAGCCAGCTGAAGGAAAGTCGCGTGAGCGCCCCTGCAATCTTTCTAAAGCAAGAAGAGGTAAACTTTCTTTTGAGAAAGAAGAAAGAGTTAAGGCGCTTCTTTCTCAAATTAGTAAAGGCGCGTTAGCCTATCTATGGGTAAGGGGCCTTTTCTTGCTCGTTAGCGCCCCCTACCCCTATTATATTAGTTTAGTCATAAAGGAACTCTTTTTTCGCCTTTTGACAACCTTACCTTACTAATAGAAAGGGGAAAGATGCGCTCAAGCATGCGAAGAAAGCTCTTCGAGCTTCCCTTATATTATAGAAAGGTTTGTAGAAAGGGGCTTCTTCAATTCAAATATCCCATAAAGTATGGGCTTCAAAGCTTGTAGTTTAGGGGTGCTTCGGATCGGGAGTAATCAAATCAATAGTGATAGGGCAAAAACGGGGGGGAAGGACAAAGGAAAGAGCGATGCCTACATTAAATCAATTGATTCGTCATGGTAGAGAAGAAAAACGGCGCACGGACCGTACTCGAGCTTTGGATCAATGTCCCCAGAAGCAAGGAGTACGCCCGCGTGTTTCAACGAGAACACCGAAAAAACCTAATTCAGCTCTACGTAAGATAGCCAAAGTACGGTTGAGCAATCGACATGATATATTTGCTCACATTCCGGGCGAAGGCCATAATTCGCAGGAACATTCTATGGTCTTGATAAGAGGTGGTAGAGTGAAAGATTCGCCAGGTGTGAAATCCCATTGTATTCGAGGAGTCAAGGATTTGCTGGGAATTCCGGACCGAAGAAGAGGCAGATCAAAATATGGTGCAGAAAAACAAAAATGAATATGAATGGAAGATGCCTCAGGAACTTCTTTTTCTCAGAAAGTCGACGACTTGGCTTTCAACTAATCTCTTTTCTTCCCAAGGCTAGCTGTCCAAGGGGAAAAGGGTACACAGCCGGTAAACCAATCTGTCCTCTCATTCTTTCATTACTCATTTGAAACTTTCCCACGGTGATATAATAATAAAGGCTAAAAAAAGGAAATTGCATACCATCCTCCTGCTGTTATTAGTGCGCCGCCCCCGTAACCGAAAGTCACTCTCGCTTAACTGACATAGCATTTAACGATTCGCCGATCTCCTGTTTTCCTTCTTTATGTTCTCTGCCCTTTGAGTGAATGTTCAGATTGGTCCCGAGCGGTATGGCGTTGATGCTCTCTTCTTCTTCTATTGGTAATGAGGGACATGCAACTGCATTTGAATAGAGTGTAGAAGTTAGGAAAGAGCCATGAGGGAATGGGCATAGTATTCAAATCCGCAAATCTTCGAATCAACCGACGAAAAGAACCTCCTTTCCAGTTCCCAATCTTTCTCTGCTGAATCGCTTGTTGTTCCACGTGTCACGGGTTAAGATAGAAGGCCTGGCTCCCTGTTGGTTGTAAAGTCTTTTCGTTTCCTATGTCCGAGAAGAGATGTTTGGGCGCACCGATCTACTGCCCGATTTCTGAATGATGTATCTAGTGGAGGATGGCTATTGTCGCAGTAAAGCCCAATTCTTCCTTGGTAGTTCCACGGATCCAACCGAAGTGGCTCCCTGATCTGGAATTACTTAATTTCGTCAGGGCGGTGGATGAGGTAGGTTAAAGCTTTAGTGCCATTTAGTTTGTCTAGTCAGGTGCAGTGCACTTTGAAACAAGCGAAATCGACCCATACTCCTCAAAGAAGAGACCACCCAACAAGCATCACAGTAGCAATCGTAGGGCGCAAAGAGCTCGTTTGGTTTCGTCTTTGGCCCAATTCCGCATTAATCGGGTATTTTAAGCGTATTGTTGTAACAAGGCCAGGAATTCTTCATAGAGTTGGTGTGCTCCTCCTTTCTGAATTCATTAATAAGATCGCCCAATTGGTTTTCACGGGTAGTAATCCAATCACTGGTCCAGTCAGAATCCAAAAAAATCTTTTTCTGCCGCTTTTCCCGATCGACATCCTCCCAAACTGCATCTTGGCTAACCTCTAATGGACGTTTCCCCTTGGCTAGTTCAAGTGCGTCAGAAGCAGATTTTTCTCCGGAGCCGGAGGCTTTATCGACACCGGAGTGGGGTTTTTCAGCGCCAGATGAGGAGGAATCTTCTACGCCCGAGGGTGCGACCGGCATACCGCAGGTCTCGAAGACGATCCTAATAACAAAAGAGACTGCAAGATGTAGATATGCCATTTGACGAAATGGAAAAGCAGAATGAAGGATCTTAATCGAAATTGCAATAAGAGAAAGTGATAATACCTTTCTTAAAAATTGATCAAACCAAGCCCCTACGTTTAGACAAATTATATAAAAACAAAATAGAAGACCAACTTATGAGAATTCAAAAAAATCGGACAAAGTGTGACATTTTGTTTTTTTCCCATAGGATGCTGACTAAACTCTTTTTTTTCCCTATCCTGCTCTGGCTCTGCTTTTGACAGCGCGGCTAGTCCAGATGGGCGGTGGGGCTTTGGGGACCTTTTCTCGAAAAAACGGATATAGCTAGATCAAAATGCGAAAACGGGACAGCTTAGGATCAGCGAGATTTAATCAAGTGAAAGAGAAAGCTAGGCATTTAACTACGTTAGCAGATAGCCTAATCCGGGCATTCCACTTAATGACAAAAAAACAAAAAAGAAGTGGAAAAGAAAGTAAACCCGAAGTACCTAAGGAAGCAGGAATGGGTTAAGTTCCTGTTCTGGGATAACAAGATATCTAACGAAAGCGAAAGATCTGATATGTTCGACTTATCTGGAGCCAATGAAAGGCAGCAACATAAGGCGATCCAAGAGATGCGTGTTCTATAAGGCGAGGAGATGATCGTAGGAACATCTAACCATGGCACACTTGTTATAAGTTGATCGGCAACTGGGCAATAGAACAGGGAGAATCGCAAGTGAAGCTATCAAACAAAGTAAGTCCCTAGCGAAAGGCTTTCATAGGTCTGTTCCCTCGAGGCTTGGGGAATTGGGAATTGGAGGATCGGATGCTGGTATGACGACTGGGGTCTTGTTCGGGCTTGGTCTTCGGCCAGCCAAGTTGTTACCTTGATAGGTCGGAAGAGAGAAAGGCTGCTGACGGACTTGATGAAAAGGAATTTGACGAAGTGGGAGATTTTACCTTTCCAGTTTCGGGCTAGAAGTAGTCATCTTACTCGCCTCCGATGAATCATTCCTCGATACGGACCGAGCCTTTAACTGAGACCAACCAATTGCTAGATTCAAAGGGAACCCGGGTCCAGACTAGATAATCAGCCTCTTCATCTGATTCTTTAAAGTTTTATTCTTTTCTCGATTGAGGGAAGACTGCGGATGAGAATGTCGTCTTTGATTGAATGTTGTATTTGAATTGAACCCAATTTGAGAATTTGATTGAAAGAAGTCGAATCTTCTTCTATTATATTAGGAAACCTCTCGCAGTCCATGATCAGCCTTTCAAGATGATCTTTCTTTCTATTTCTAGAGCTAGGTTCTCTTACTGAAATTCATGGCAGGATGAAGGACCAAAGACGACTTAGCCAATCGAGGCTGAAAATGCTAATTGATTCACTGCGAATTGAATGGTTTTCTGGCAACCGGGCTTAAAAGCGCCTTTTCCAAGGGGCGGTTAGCCGCGGGTCCTCTTGCAGGGCTTTCTGGGATGGGATATTCCGCCAGGAGATATGATAGAACGAGATGAGGGATGCCTCTCGTAACCAAGAGTATAAGGAGTTTGTTCAAAATGTGGGCTTTGGGCCAGCCAAGTAGTATAATAATACTTTTGGAACTGAGAGCCCTCAATTCCCTTGACTTTAGGACGGCACCTTTGTTCTTATTGGTCTGTCAGCTCGGGGCGGGGCTACCGCCGTAAGTGCCTAAGTCAAATAAACCGAGTTATTGGGTAAGCATGGGGATCGGGTTTGGTTTCTTGTTCCAGTTCTGATTCCTGGAATGGGCTTTAGCCATTTCATTCTCTTTTGATCCCCACTTCCTTGCGAATAAGATAACCGGCCTCCCTTTAGCTCAAAAACTCCTCTTTCTTTATCCTATGTCGCGTATTAAACAACCAGCCTAGCCGCCGGCTTAACGGCAAAGAGAAGATCGTTCCCCTTAGGCACGACTGGCTTCGAAGAAAAGAAAGCACCAGGCTTAGAACGACCCGCCTTGGATCTAGCAGTCAAAGGTTCGAATCCGTCATTGGCCTGTCTAGATGCGGAAGGCCAAGGGCTGGCAAAGTTGAATTCTTTACTCCTCGGCTCACGGTAGTTCTACCTTTTTATGGATCAAAATTGGATTCTTTCAATCGGAGCGGGATTGAAGAGATAGGGCGAGAGAAAGCCGCTTCTTCGTAACCACGATCTGCAAATGAGAACTCTTTGTTTAAGGAGGATCCGGCCTCTCTAATTGATCAAAGGCCCTCTGACTTAGGTCGGATCGGAATCTATCTGTCTTTCTACGCGACAAGGGATGCCCCGGAGATGATTCCCAAGAAATGCAGCAAAGCAAGTCGTCTTTGGTTTGGAGCGAAATTCCGGGATGTATAGGCTTAATCGAGTGCCTTACCGGAAAGCGACGATCTAAAGGAAGGGCTCTTTAGCTTGCTCCGACAGAGGTCCCCTTCTCCCTTAGCTGCGAGACCTGCTCAACCATAACATTGGGAATGTAGGTCCAGCCGAGACTATGTTCTACTGACCAAGTGAAGTTGCCTCAATAGAAATGTTTTCCCCGGGATCAAAGACGGAATCTTTCTCATTAGATCGGCGAGGATGCCTGACCAGGGTTTAGATCTTTGGTCAATCCATCATTGGCTAAGCCATTTCTTTATATTTCTTTCGGACTTGGCCGATGAACAATTCACCTCGATTCTTCCTTTTTGCTAAGAATCAAGGACTGAATCGTCAATGGAGAAATAGGATTCTATTTATTCTCCTTTATAGAAAGCTATTCCAGTCAGAGACTGTCTCCCAAGAGCCCAAAGTCTTCGACTAATTGGAGCAAGAGCAGCGAGAGCAGCAAGAAGGGGTTATGTACACGCCGAAGTAACTTAACTTTTTGTAAAAATGGAGTCCTTTGGAGGTAGCATATATGTAGCAGCCTCTTCCAATCCACGAGTGGAGTCCGGATCCAAGCTAAGGCTGCCCTATGGAGTAAGGGGAGGGCCAACCTTAGTGAGCAGCTTATCTAACCTATTAAGATAAAAGCAGAGGTCTTGCTCATGGATCCAGTTGAGAAGCTCTCGGAAAGACATCAATCCGTGGATATGAATAACCCAAAGGCTTCAACCGGCTTCCCATTTCTAGATCATTCATATTGAGTGACGTAGCCCATTTCGTTAACAAATAGGGGTGGCATCAGAAAGATCACCCGATCGAGGACTTTTCTTTGCGCCACTCGAAGACCCACCAGGTCGACCAGGAAAAAGCTCCAATTTGACCCTTAACAGTCATAATACCATCACCTATGGTAGCGTGACCAAGGTCCTTCTATCTTCCTAATGTCTCATTAGAGCGATTGGGGAATTCAAAAGCTTGAATGAAGTGATTGGCGGATTCCTTCTTTCGTCAGCTTTACGCCCCTTCAACAGAATCTGCCGTTAAGTCTTTCTTTGGCGGGCACGCTGTCCTTGATTCAAGAGGTTGCGGGCAGGGGAAGGTAATGTTTATTGTTTTAGTTAGCCAGAAGTCCATAAGGACTAGTAATGCCTATAGACCGGAGAAGTCTTCCGAGAGTTTCAAACGGAAGGATAGGTGTTGAAATAGGCCATACCATTTCCAGCGATTGGCGCTTTTTCTTCGATGGGATCCGGAAAGCCTTGTACGCTTACTTGCTTCCCGTGATGTGACTTTCGATTTCGAGTGACTAAACGGACCATAGAAGGGACGAGAGAGCAGTGCTTCCAGTTCCTTAATAGTATGCCTCTTGGGATTTGAGTTCTTTCTTAACACTTTTTGTTGATGTTGATTACTTTCTTCAGAGGCTTTTCCAGCTTAATAGCCTGCCAATAGAAATCGAAATCGGAATGAGAATAGTAAAGCAAGCAATCGGATCTCCTCGGGTCAAGTCAGCACACCTGCTGTAAAGCCATCTTGTCTTTGCTGTAGCTCTTTCATACCCTGGCTTTTTCACTATACGAACATGGATGTTTTTGGCTTTCTATCGAAAAAGAAAGCTATTGTTTCACTTTTATGCTATACAACCAACAACAATTTCATTGCCTCGTCTTCCTCCTCCTCCAATGACCACACCTTTATCTCGTTTTCCATACTCCCCCCCTCCTCATCCTCAATCTGGCGGTCCCTCTCCTAGCGCTCAAGGAGTTGCTTCTTTTTCGCTCTTTCCTTTCTCAATCATTCTTTACTCACTAAGCTCCTAGTCTGATAGCTGATATAGGGACATGCCTGACTCTTTATCAAGTCTAGACACGATGCCCATCTTCCTTCAGTCAACCTTTCGGGTTTAAAGTGAAAGACCTCTCAACTTATCTTGCAAGATCTTTACCATACTGAGAGAGGGACCCTCATCAAAGCAAGAAGACCTCCCCATATCTCAGGAGCTCTTGTACCGGGCATCTCTGTTCCAGAGGGATAGGAGTCAGGGATTTCATTCTATGATCTTGACTGGTAAGTTCTTCCCCTGCTTCACTTCATTTGCCTTTGAAGTCGGCCTATTCAAGTAAGTACCCCCCATTGCATCAAGAAAGCGATGTCTACGACGATAGATGATAGATAGAGGAGGCTCAGGCGTGATATTCATTCTCTTCGATCTATCTATGAGACAATTTTCTCAATTCACTTCTTATAAAAAAGGAAAGCGCTGTTAACATCAGGAATCCCAGCCTGGGCTCAAAATGGGGGGAAGAAAACTGCCTTTCCCCTTCATCTCCCCTGGAAGATCTAGCAATTTCTTCCGAATCTCGATCCTTTCGTCAGATTCTCACTGGTGATGGTATAAAGAGATGGGCGAGACTTTCAACATAGACCCCACTCCCAGTCATCCTGCTTACAGGAAAAGAAGGAGTTGCAAAGTTCAGCCTTTGGCTTAGAGAGCTGGCAGAAGGCAGTTTTTGGATCGAGAACCACTGAAACAAGGATTGTATCGAAAGCGAGTTCAGTGACCAAGAATACGAGACGTCTAAGCAGGGGCGGGGAGCAGATAGTAGCGATGGTTCCATTTTGTCGATCTTATTAAACAAAAGAATTGCCTTCAATGACCGATGAGCCTTATTTAATTGATATATGGGCGCGAGTGCTTAAAGATTGGTCTCGTATACGTCCCGTCGACCCGCGTCTTCCATTGGAGTAGTAGCATGGAAGGAGCATAAATAAGGAGTAGAGAAGGTAGAGATGAGTTTATGCACTGTATGATGTTCCAACTCGTCAAGGGAAAGAAGAACGGGATCAGCCTACTTCTTCGATCGCATGAAGGTACTCCTAACTCTTAGGGGAATCTTTCCTAAAATGCGGTTTGTCTCTCCACTACTTGATGTGGGGTTATCAGAGTTTATCAGCATAATAGAAAGAATCAGCTATTGGGTGGGCACTCCTAGCAGCAAGATAGGTTGTCTTTGCTCCGCTCCTGGGTCATACCCTAAGGAAAGGTGCCCCGACAATATCAAGATTGAGTACCAAAACTAGGATGACCAATCGATAGATAGGTTGGAATATCTTTTCTATCTATGGTAGCGCCTTCTTCGAGAGATGGGTGCTCCTACTTAAACAATCGTAGTTCTTCAGCTGGCCTTGAATCCGGGCATTTCCACTACGGATATCTGTCTGTTTCAGCATATCCTCCTGTCGAACTACCAAACCCCTTTTGTAGCTTTTGCCTGTGCTTAAAAAGCGGAACTTGGAACTATGCTTCCGGGCCCTTGGTCTATTCTATTCATAACCGATGCTATCATTTATATCCTTTCGAACCAGCCTGTGGATAATCGTCAAGACCCGCTTTCATACTAGGGCCTTTTCTTTCATTTTTAGCTCGTCTCGCCCTAATCTCGTGTCCAGGTCAGTACGGACGGGAACTCTATTTATCTAGGAAATTGCCTAGATCCGATGCACTCGATAGTCATCTTCGCCTTTCTTCGAAGTAGAGAAAGTTAGCTTGTGAGGCTTATAAGTAAGAACTCATTTCTCCGAAACATGAATTTCTCTTTTATCTTTCTATTTTTCACATTAAACAAGCTTTGTGTCATTAGCTGTCTCGTATGATCATTAGTGAGCTACATTCAAGAGGGAAATCCAATTACGCGGTGCCTATCCGCGATCTAATCTGAATAGCCAACTGTTGAATTCGATCACTAAGGTATGAATCTGGATCTCGAACAGTAGAAGGGGATGGCTTCGCAACTCGAAGGGATGCTGCGCCGCCTAGGTACGCGTCTGGATCTGCCTCGGGCTTTGTCTTTGTTTCTATAGGATCTGCTGCTCCAACTGTATCTACTTGTGATGCACCTGGCTTGGTTTGGCCTCTTCTCCTTGCCGCTGATGGTTATGGGTAAACCACAGCAGAAAGGAAAGCCTCTCGAAGAACGTTTTCGTCGCCGTTAAAGCCGAGAGAGAAGTCTCTAAAGCCGCTATGGTCTGGGCTCTCACTCACGTCGTCCGTCCCGGGGACTCCATTACGCTGCTCGCCCTATTAGCCGGCGGCAACCGTGGTAATTCATTAATTTAAGCCAGTCCCGGGTTATATATTGTACGGCGAAACTCGCTAATAGATATCTTTTTTCTCAGGAACCAGACCTGCATGCACGAAGAAGAACATATATCTCTGGTCATATTCTTGTGGAACTTCTGTCGTCCCGTTCATTGTGGTTCCTCGGCCCTGCTAGCCATTTGTTTGCTCGAACTGTACACATTCAAAGAGAGGGGCAAGCTAAAGAAGCAAGCAAGCCATCCAAGTTTATAGAGTCGGAGGTTAGAAAGAACTTGGAGGTTTCCCTGTGACTAACTTAACGCACTTCCGGTGGTAGCCATTGGGCTAAGTCTCTATAAAGAGCCACTCACATATTATAGTTCGGTGTGAGATCAGCTAAATTAAGCTACGCTCATCATTTATGATCCACGGCTCGCTCAATTAGAGCACTAACTACTTCAAAGGAATTCGCTCCAAAGACGCTTTTAATCGCTCTGCTGGGACGATCTGGTCGAGCCTTACTTTCGTTTCGTTTCCTCTATCCAACGGGAGGAGGGAGGGTTTCTATCTGTGCTCTCTCTCTTCTGTCTGTTACTGGCTGTCATGGATCGGTCGCCCCTTTGACTCGTCCTACCTCTCCCCTTCCTTATTCACTCTTGAACTACAGGAATGCTAGACTGAAGACCGTCATGCTTTGCTTGATCTCCTGCGCCTACCAGGACGGATTTGCTTTACACATATCTGATTACCTGCTACCGGAAACCGAAACACCTATGCTTGCTGTCTTAACTCCACTTTCAGACAATTCCTCGCGCATCAAAAAAGTGCTAGTAAAACGATAAGGGACCCACTTCCCACTTCCCGTATCCCCGCCCCTTTTCTTGGGCGGGCCTCGTTCTTATTGACGATACCACCGTACAATAAGACTACACCCCCACACCTACACACAAAAAGACAAACTACCATAAACACGTGCAATCCCATCTCCAACTGAGACCACTCGACCGATCTCATCCATTTGAGAAGTTGTGTAAAAGTTGGTAATTCTACTTTCTAATAGACTTGTTAGTTCTACGTGATAACATTTCATGATTCAATTAAAGATCTCGAGTCCCGGGGGAAGGCCGCTACTACTAGCCCAGATTAAGGGCGGAAAGAGAAGACTCTGAAAAAGACTCAAAAAAGGTCGCATTCCTTCAGCTTTTAAAAAGAAACTAGTGGAGGATGAGTACTTTACTTATATAAATTATTATTATATAATATAATTATAATTTCTTTTATTTGGAAAGCTTTTGCATCTTCTTTTCCGTCTACTAATTTGAGCTCTTCCTGTCGATCAGTGCGACTCCAAAATCCACATAGAGAGAAAGCTGATGTGCCCTTATTAGCGCAGTTGCAATATCAATATATAGCGTAGTTGCTAGGCGTGAGCTAGCCTTGTTTGCTTCCTCTTTTCCTCTCTTTCCGGATGTCCATCCAATCTCTGATTCCAGTCCATAACTTCCTTTTTTCCGCTCCTCTCACTTCGTTCGAGCTGCTACGCTCCTCTTGCTCTTCGAAGGCAGGATTTTTAGCATATCTTCTTTATCTATTCAATCTTCATTTAGAATAGAAAGATTCAAAATAAACTGAACAAGTCTTTAGAAGGAGCCCACCTTAAACATAACATAATAATAAAGGTTGGAAATCCGGCCCGAGAACCGAACTCTTGCTTATGTGAAATGAGAGTTTCCCGATCGAAGTGGATACTAGTCAATAAGCACTTTGATAGAGCTTGCCGAAGACATAGAATAAAGCAAGTACCAAGTTCGGCAAGAGAACGGGAAAAGAGTACACGGAACCCCATTTTCAAAAACCCTTTTATCATCGCGGGCTTCAGGAACGCCTTTTTCGTTTAGTAAACCCTTTCAAAAGGGCATTCAGTTCCCCATCTGGATCCGTGGGAGGAAATCCTTGGCTTAGCCTTGGTGGCAGAAAGGAGATTTGAACCAGAAGAGGGACCTAGTTGAATACCTATTCAGTCCTCCGAGTCTACTAATGCGAACTGCCCTACAGTAAAATGACACTCTTAGGTTGGTTCTGTTTATTTAAGATTGAAAAGGGGGCCAACATAGACCAGCGGTCTTATATTTCTATCATTAGCATTGGGCTTTGCTGAAAGAGATCATACTTTGGCTAAGATTTCCCGTAACGGGAAAGTTTCACTTCGGGTAACCTGTTGTCTGTCAGGACGATGACCTTTCCTAGAAGGAAGGTTGGGCAGCGCCCGTTGTACTCTTTCCCATTTTCTTTTTACTAGTCATTAGCTCCTGGAACTAGCACACCATGGGTCGGGCTCTCGATCAGCATAGATGGGCGGTGTGGGTAGGGTAGAAGAGAACCGGGCAGTACCTCATAGCTATGCCTGCTACTATGGAAGTGGGAATCCTCCTTCTCAAGGGAGGTAACAATGGCGATTCGGGGAAGGATTCCTCTATGAACGGGATGAGAGATCCGGCATAACCACTCACGAAAGCTTCAATCATCTTTGCAGACTTGCGCCAGTTGTCCTTTAACAAGACTTAATAGTATATAAAATTCCAGCATCATGTAGAACTAAGATCCCAAGTACTTTACTACCGGAGAAAACAACCTCTTTCCCAAAGAGACACCATAGGGAGGAAGGGAACCCCATTGAGAGAGAATCTATCAGTTACTTAGCGTGACACAGCTACCTACGCCGACATGTGTATGTGTACAGGAATGGGTGCGGGGAGTCCGCAGGATCCGGATTTGGAATCTGGAATCCTATTTCTGCTCGGCTCGGTCAAAGGTTTTTTTGGCGTATCGAATTGTTACGATCAGAGTCCGTTCCAGTCTCTGATGAGTGGTCTGAACCTTTCGCTTCGAATTATGGTTCTGACGTAGTATAAGTCTCCCAAGGGAATGCCGACTGCCCAAGAAGCTGAAACCGATCCGATGATGTTAACTGGTTATGCAGATTTCGAAGCCGTGGCAACAAATCTTTCCCCTGTATAAAGAAGTGTCTCCGAACAATTTATGATTGAGCTAACCCGCTTTCAACATAACTGCGCCGAATCTGGGGCTGGGGTGGGGGTATGCTTTGATCCGAGTCTTCTTTCATGCCGTGGAGACCGAGACCCCTAATTAAGACTTCCTTCCCGGATTCTACTTTCCTGCTTTCTTTCTGTTTGATTGAGAAAGCTCCGCCCATTATGGCTTAGCCAAGAGTGGACCAGGCCATTGTGGCGGTCCCGCGAAGCCGGTCACCGGGGCATAAGATCCAGAAGGAAAAAGGAAAGGACCGATCCAAGACGGAGAAGAAGCTCTTTGCTGAACACATTACAGTCGAACCAAGGCAGTGAAAGCAGAATCACTCTTTCGGGCGGGGAGGACTCTTTCAAGGGTTGGGAGTGAGCGGCATGGGAACGTAGTTGGTCGTTTTTGTTCGTATTTCGTCTCTTGAATAGGCTCGTCCATCAAATAGCCGAAAGAGGCCGTAAACGATCAAGGCCTCTGAGAGCGTTTGCCAAGGGTAATGTCCAATCGAGCCGAGCTATACGAAGCTTTGCTCGTTCCGCTCCGAGCTTTCATTCACTGTACACCGACTCAAATGCAGTCAGAGACCTCAGGCATCTAATCAACGTTAAAGCTACGGCAGATAAGGAAGATCTCATTGATAGCGAGTTGTACTTGATTGCTTTCAAGCTTTGCAAAAATCTGCTCGGGAATTGCCTTTCGAACTGAACTATCACGACTCTCGCTAACTGCATCGGATTCGTGAATCAATTGCATAGGATTATCTCATTCAATTGCAGCGGCTTCTATGGTATTTTATTCCCGAGAATCGGAATCAATTGCATAGGATTCTGTGGATAAAAGAAGACTAGCTGAAAGAGCGGATTCGATTCCGAACCTTTTGAGTAACTATACTATAGTTATTCCTTCCCTTTCTCTTGCTTCTTTCCCAGAGCTAATGGCTCACTTCACTCTCTTTAAAGAAGACCGGGAGTCACTCGCTTCCTCAAGCACGGGAAAGAGAGAAGATCTCTTATTTATGCCCACTCTTCCAAATGAAATTTCCCTTCTTCCAAGAGCTAAATCGATGGCACTTGGGATCCTTCCCTAAACTCAAGAATTGACTTACCTTGTGCCGGTATCATTTAGCTTGAGCCGGGAACTCCTGTTTACCTTGAGACAGGTATTCTTTATTATAGATATCACCGTTCAAGCGGAAGACTAAGAAGACTTTTCCTTCCCTCAGGCACAGGAACAGGAACTTACCTCCAGACTGCTTTCAACACTTGCTCAAACCTGCTCCAGCTCGACTTTCGAGTCGAGCACAAAGCAAAAGATGGAATTCCTTTAGCGGACCAATTCTCGAGAGTTTACCGCCTATTGAGAATTCGATGAGAATTCGAAAGGAAGTTTCGTCAAAATAAAGGCTAATTTCGTGCGGTGTATGAATTCTTTCGGATCCTATGGAATGCTTTTCTGGAGCATTCCTAGCAAGAATCGGAGCCGTGGCAAAGGAAAAAAGTGACTGTTGAAAAGATGTAGTACTGAAATGGCAAGATTTGTGGTTTACTGCCGCCGAACTTTTGAGGAAAAGATCTTTAAACTGAGACAGCTCCAGCTAAAAGCCATACCCTGCGGAAACAAGTTCAAAACGATGCGGGAGCGAACAACATTTTTGGAAAGCAAAGCGCTTAGTCTCTCTCGTAGCGGTCTGCCCTTATGAATTGAAGAATTATGAGAACTTGGGTTCTCGGTTGACTGGTTCGTTGGCCGGGTCAAGGCCGCTGCCCAAACATGAACATGAACCATGGAAGGAACCCATAGATGGTACTTCTTTTGTTTTGGAAGAACAGAACTAAAATGCTGGCAGAGAGACACCCCCTAAAAGCTTGAACTCACTTTGCTCTCACAGCAGATGATTCAAAGGCTCTGGTCTGGCCTCCCCTTCTGATTAAGATCCAATTCCTTGTGAAAGGGGATGAGACATCAATCAAAGATGAAAAATTCTGTAAGGTTCGCGATAAAATCCCATTTTTTGGTCATACCATTGCGGGTGCTAAAATGAGTGGATTCGCTTTTCACCTTGCCGTATCTTAAGTATGTCGTGGACTTTCCCGTTGAGGATTGGATTCTCGACCCAGAGCCGGCTTTAGTACCTATATCTTTCCGGCCTGAGGCCTTCCTATATGGAATCTTCCTATTCCTTCTATTCAGTTGCAAACTATCCTTCCTTATGAGCTCCCCCCTAATCTTATAGCGAATTGGACAGCTTATTTTTGACTTAGGAACAAAGAAGTCTAGTTACGTGGGAATTGAAAACTACGGGATTGCTTTTTGAATCCCAGACATTGAGCTTTTCCATTTCCTCCAACAAGCTCTTTGCCCACACAAGATTCCCAGCTGTAGTGGGCATCGCCCTATACTTAGCGAAAGAACTGTATTTCGCCCCTCCTTGATCCAATAACTTTCAAGCTGCTGCTTCTTGCTCTTCTACGATATAGACTCCAATGACAATACAATTTCTTTCCAGTGATGGATTTCCTGTCTAGCGCATCTCCTGCCCAATCTGCATCGGAGTCTCCTGTCATCTGAAGGGAACTGGAAGATGGGAAAAGAAGACCTTTTCCAGGTGAACCCTTAAGATATCTTAGGATTTTGTATGCAGCATCTAGATGTATCGTTCTTGGCTTCTGCATGAATTGACTCACGACTCCAACAACATAGACAATGTCGGGTCGTGTGATGGTTATATACACTAGACTCCCAACCATGCTTCTGAACTGAGACACATCTTCAAAAAACTCGCCGTCCTCTGAAGTGAGTCTATGCCTTCTATAGGAGATTCACAAGGCCTACAATGTTTTATGTGTAGGGATACTCATTTTTCTGTATATTGTTCCATTGTATACTTGTCGTACAGTCAATAGAGTACGCTTGTTGTTTGACTTTATATCCCTATTGTGGGGAAGTAATGAAACCTCTCCCACTGAACTCTGTTTTTTCTTCACATGGTATCAGAGCGATGAAAGAGCCCGGCCAGAATTGTTTGCCGGATTCTTTCATCGCCGGAAAGCTTGTGGTCTTTCTCCCTAACCCTAATCGGGTCTTTCTCTCTCTCTGTCTCGCGTGCAGCCTGTCGTCAGTCCGTCTCTCGCTTGGATTCTTCTCACGAATTGGATTCGAACCAATCAAGCTACTTGCCCTTTAGTAGATCGTGAGTGGGCAATGATCTTTAGTCGGCGTCCTCCTCATTATAGTCCTCCTAAAATCAATAGCATTTCGTCGGAATACATCCTGTCTTTTCACCTTAGTAGTCCTATGCATAGTCAGTACTATAGCCCCAATCATGGCTACTAATAAAATCAGACTAGGAACCAAAAACCAGACGGAATAGTAGGTATAAAGTAAATTGCCCAATGTTTCCAAATTTGTCCAACTTCGTACCTTTCCGGCATAAACCGTATATCTCAGAGAGGTCGTATTTCTTTGGGTTGGTAGTAATGGAATGGTTTCATTATCTAAAATGAAGAACATTTCCCACCAAAAGATCAGTCCAATAATACCACTCACTGGTAAATAACGTAAGACTTCTTCGTGAATCTCCGCTATTTGAATATGGAACATCATAACAACGAATAGGAATGAAACGGCTATAGCTCCTATATGAACTACTAGGAAGATCATAGCGAAGAAGTCGAGACCTAACAAAAGAAGTAACCCTGAAATGTCGCGAAAGACTAGGATGGGAAACAAAACGGAATGTACCGGATTTTTAGCACGTGCAACCATCAAACCAGAGACCAAAGCAGGGCTCGACAAAACAGAAAGTATCATAGTACGTCGTCCTTCCCTAAAATGGAACTTTCATGCTGGAGCAAGAACTAGCATGAAAGTCGATCTATTACGACCAGCGCGGTTGTTCGTATTTCATTTTCTTTTTCCAAGCCTTAGAAAGCACTCACTGAGTTACTTACGGAATCTCAAATCTCTCTCGACGCCGAGAATTTGGTATGTGTCCAGGTCGATCAGAGGTTCGGCTTGCTTCTCCCCCACCTTTTAGCGTTCTGGGCCCCTGAAAAAAGAAAGAAACCCGAAATCAAAAAGAAAGAAGAGAAATTGGGCCATGTTTCCCGAGAGAGGCCGCCTTCTCTCAGGCCAGCAGTCTTCTACTTTTAGTCGACTGCTCTATGACGAGCTTCCCCCTTTCCTTTCTTAAAATATCTCATTTCTCAGTCTTGACTACTTCGGGCACGGCGCGCAACGGAACAGAAAATGAAAGAAAAGACAGTCGCTCTAGCCTCGTATTCAAAATAATCGACCAAGGAATGAAGAGATCCGTTTTGATAGATCCCGTTTTGGCTTTCATATGGCAGATGGTCCGGTGCCTTTTCATATATGTAATGATGGCGCAGCCTCCCCTAGGATTACACACCACGCAAGGCGGGCAATGCCATTCTAATTTCACTACCTAACGGAGGAGCGTGATAACCTCTTTGTAATAAAGGAATTCATTCACCCTTTCCATCGGCTAGGAACAGTTGTTTGGATTGGACATACGTCACAAAGAAGGAAACAGAAAAGATTAACACTTCAAAGCGTACGGCTATCTCCCAGCCTCTGCTCCCTATCTAGTAGATGAAGAAGTGAGTCCATAAGGAATTCATAGTAGAAAGGGGCGTACTTGACATAAACTAAAGCGCAAGAGAATGAAAATTGGAAGTTGAAAGTCAAGAACAAGAAAGGCCCCTTACTATAGATAGGCGAAGGTTAGACTAAAAAAGCTTTCCATTCCGTATATGCTAAATGCATAGGATACTATATTACCAAGACTTACATGAAAGCATGCTGCCAACTAGTATATTGATTTCGACTAGTAGATTGATGAAGGTCGCTGATCCACTTGATAAAGTTTCGTATGCCATACCCATTTGTACCTTTTCTTCGATCAAGTCCTCCCAGAAAGTCCATAAAGTAGTATAGGTCTAATTCATATGTGGGGCCTATCTCCGAAGCATAACGTGGAGCGTGGGGGTAATTCAAGAGAAAGACTAACCCAAACCCAAAGTCGTTTATCCAACGGCACAACCAGGATCCGAGCACTCGCTTTGGAACGAACTTCATAACAACGGACTTTGAAAAGCATCTTTTGCTGTCGAGATACGGGTCGTGAATAACCTTTTATTTGCTGTGATCTCGATCCAATTTCTTTGTTCCGATTCGGATTTCCTTTTGTAGTGGATAGCATCCCCTCATTGTCTTCACTAGCGTTTTATTTTTATGTCCCGGAGCAGTCGCCTTATTAAAAACTATAACGATTATAGCTGCTGTACAAGAAATATATTATATTAGTAGTAAACTATAAGACTTTTTCTTATAATATTGAAAATGAAGCTTCATCTCTTACCAGTTGCTCCCTGCGGATTTTAGTTCTTTTGAAGTGAATTGCATCTCGCGGCCAACAAGCTCTAGTGACTGCCTCGATCAAAAGCCCTTAACCTCCTTCCTATTTGAGGATGATACCCGGGAACAATCCTAGATCAATGAAAGCAACCGAAGCATAGCAAGGAAAAAGGGAGTGCCTCCTATTCATCATGTCATTCTTCTGCTAGATGAGCCCATAAGCAATCGTAGGGCTTCCAAGCCCGACTATACTAGATTGGACCCTTCTGTATCTACTCTACAGAAAATAACCATCCCTTCTTCTCGAATATGTACTCTTATTTCATAGAAATGAACCATCTCGCCTTTCTCTACGCTGCCCGGTTCGTCAGGAAGGTAGACAATTACCACATAATAAGCAAGCAAGGCCTCATCCTCGGGTAGCATTCATCGGTGCCTCGGTAGGGTACCGAAAGCAGGGAAAATCCATTTTAGATAGGGGTCGCGAATTCAGAAAGGAGTTTGAGTTTGACAAGGGCGGCAAGCAAGAAAGCTAAATCGAATCGGAATAGGATAAAGAACGCACGAAGGATCAGAGAGAAAGAGGATTCTAAAAGCTAAAAGCCTAGAAGACTAGATTGTCAGACTCGGAGGTAGCAGTAAGATCTCTGTCTCCAGAGAAGGCATGAGGGGTTTATAAAAGTCTCCTTTCATTACTTATACTTATGGATAAAGCTCTTAAGCTTAAGCTTTTACGAACAGAAAGATCTTCCCATTCTAAATAAGAATGAGAGTCTTTCAGCCTTGGAAAAAAAGTTTAGCTACCTCGGGGACGTTGGTCGTGGAATACCACTTCTAAAGAGTTAGGCGAGTAGCCCTTTCTTGACCAGGAATGAGCTTTTCCACTTCTGCCGTTGGACTGGTCATCTGTGAAGCTTTTAGTTGCCTTCTTTGTCCCGTTGGGAGGACCGGTAAAAAAGAGTCCCTTGTTTCCCACCCTTAAGCACGAAGGCATTCTTCTTCCTATTCTCGATCAGACAGTCTAGAATTTCCATTTTCAGATGGATGGTTGGTACACATATAGATCCACTTGGCGTCTCGGTACAGAGTCAAATTCACTACCAGCTTTCATACCAAGGAGTCTTCTCCCGTCTAACTTCCTTACTCAAAGACTATTCATACGCACCCGCAACCGCAGCTAATTCTTAAAAGTAGTTGCTGAGTTTCGTTTCCTTATTTTATACGCATACGCACGAGGCTCGAGGTTGAGTTCTACACCGATCCCTTCACATTTGAATGAGTGGCTCTTTATGCTTTAGTAAGAAGGATTAGTATCGCCCTGAGGCGGACCCCGCTTTCTTTGAAGGATGCTCTTTGAGGTTTTTAAGAATAGCAGTTCTCTTCTTTCAATCCCGCCTTATCTGCTGAGCCTATCGGAGTTGCCTGTGTGAGGCATATCAATTTCCTTCCGATCCATGGACTCTTTCTTTCGTAAAGCTTGGCTTTGGAGCGTATACCAGAGTGAATCTAAGCATTCCTTTATGTGGGAACGTCGATCTTCCATCTCTAGCGTGGATGGATAAGCTAGTCTTTTTCGTTGTGATGGATTGGATTCTGCAAGAAAGGCTCTTATTGCCAGCTCCGCTACTAAACTCACTTGGAGAAAGCAACTAGATCTCCCGAAGAAGGGACAGGGCAGAAACTCATTTCTTTTCCCCCGTCGAGAAAAAAAGGGAAGAAAGCCTAAGCGAGACAAGAAGGAATTAAGGAGCGAGGTACGGGCTGTGACAGTAGCATCTTTCTTTCGAACATTCGGACATTGTAGGCTCTATTAAGCCTGACTCCGATAGCCGCTCTTCAAGCTGATGCGCGGTAAGATACTTCTTTTTCTGGTGTAATAGAGTCTATTCATTAGAAACCGGAATTCTCGCGTTTTCCTCTATCACTAGATCTTCCCTCGTGCGGATGAGATATAGTAGCCCTTAAGCTGTTGAGCTAAAGTTTCAGTTCAATCCTTGTTGGTGCAGGTCTGGGATCAGTAGTAGCTTCCTGAGCGACGAGAGCCTTCCACCTCTGCATTGGCCGACAGTAGAACTCCTGGGTGAAAGGTCAATTCCGAAAAAGAGTAGTTTCTCCGTCTACAATATGCTCGAACCTTTACTTTCAAAATCTTCCACACCGAAAAAGCCCGTTCATCTCTTCTTTCTCGGAAAGATGGAATTGGAATCTATTTGGTAGAGTCTGCCGTGGGAAAGCCTTAGCGACCCGAATAGATAATAGCGATCACCCAGTTAAACGTATAGTTCCACCTCTGGTAACATGGTTGGATTGCTAACTTCTTCTTTTTCATGATCTTTGAGGGCAGCCTCTGTTTCCGTGGCAACGCCTAAGAGCTCTCCCAAGGTTTTAAGCTTCAAGCCCACCAGCTTCAGGCGTGGCTTAGAGTTAAAATTCATTCGACACATGTCAGTTAGACTCTCGTGGGAGTGTGGCTCTAGGCATTTAACTGCCAACGCTCTCTTTAATAAAGGAATCGACTGAATCATTGTGCGCTTGCTTAGTGGCACACAGCTGGGCAGTGGTGGATTTCTCGTCCTCATCGAAAAGATGCGTAAGGATAAAGAAACCTCATCCGCCCACGAGTTTATG